GCCCGGGTCGAAATATGGCTTTCAAATTAAGTTCCGAATTAGTGGATGCTGCCAAAGGCCGTGGCGATGCCATACGCAAAAAGGAAGAGACTCATAGAATGGCAGAGGCAAATAGAGCTTTTGCACATTTTCGTTAATCCATGAATAGGATCCGTATAGACACATAGATCCATGGATCCATACATCTAGATTGAAAAAGAATCAATAAAAAAAGAAAAAATAGGAATTGATCAATATCTTTCTCAAAACAAACAAAAAGGAAAAGAAAGATGCAACATAAATCATGGATCAACTAAGCTCTCGCGGGGGCTTGAAAGAGGAATCTTATGAAAATATCATGAAATAAAGTTTTATCCTATCTATTTATTCATAGGGATTCCGTAAATATACCATTCAAAAAATAGAAAGTTCGAAACAATTGGGACTTTTTCGGAGATTGGATGCAGTTACTAATTCCTGATTTGGCATGTACAGAATTAAAACTTCATTTTTGATTCTACGAGAATTTTTATGAAAGCGTTTCATTTGTTTCTGTTCCTCTGTTCCATGGAAGTTTCATTTTACCAGAATATATTATAATTTTTTGACAAATTTGACGATCGATTTAACCTATGATCAAAAAGATAGACCTTGGTTATATTTCATCTCTTCAACAAGTTTAGTAATGAGCATAACGGCCCTATTGTTCCGATGGAGAGAAGAACCTATAATTCGTTTTTCAGGAAATTTCCAAACGAACAATTTCAACGAAATTGTTCAATTTCTTATTTTACTATGTTCAACTCTATGTATTCCTCTATCTGTAGAGTACATTGAATGTACAGAAATGGCTATAACAGGGTTTCTGTTATTCGTATTAACAGCTACTCTAGGAGGAATGTTTTTATGTGGTACTAACAATTTAATAACTATCTTTGTAGCTCCAGAATGTTTCAGTTTATGTTCCTACCTATTATCTGGATATACCAAGAGAGATGAATGAGGCTACTACGAAATATTTACTCATGGGCGGAGCAAGTTATTCTATTCTTATTATGGTTTCTCTTGGCTATATGGTTTATCTGGGGGGGGGATCGAGCTTCAAGAAATAGTGAATGGTCTTATCAATACACAAATATATAACTCCCCAGGAATTACAAGAATTACAATTGCGCTTATATCCATCACTGTAAGAATTGGGTTCAAGCTTTTTTTTCCCAACCCCTTTTCAACAATGGATTCCTGACGTATACGAAGGAGTGTGGTTCGTTCGACAAATTCCTACCTTTATATCTATTTCTAAGATGTTTGGATAAGGTGAAGCAGGATCAGGAACAACAAATCTCTTTATGATAAACAGATCCATTTTGCAAGTTTGTTATTATGGGTAGTTCCTAAAAAGGATCGGTCTAATGACGTATACAATACTTTAATTTGAATTATAATTCTCGATGTAGATGCTACATAGTTGGTTCTCATCCTTCACAGATACTACGAGTGTAATAGGAGCATCCGTTGACAAAAGGATTGCCCTAAGATAATCATCTCATGGCTATTGAGAACGAATCAAATCAGATGGTTCTATTTCTCAATCTTTCTGACTTACTCCTACAGAACCAAGTTCGAAAAGATTGAAAAAGTCAGTCATTCACAACCACTGATGAAGAATTCTTCGAAAAGTTCCAGGAATATCAATGAACCCAATTCTTGCAAGTGCTTAGGCTACTCTCTTTTAGCTTGTAGGTCTATTTCTTAGTTCAAGATCCTATTACTAATTACTAATTGGAATAAAAGAATTAGTCTATCTGTTCCGCCCAAAATGGGTCTGGTCTGGACATACCGGAATAGAATTATGTACATTCTTATTATGTTATGAGAAGAGATTATTCGAGCCTATGTAAATAGATACTATGTTTACATTTACATATGGATCCCTACGTCGTTACATTCTAGTTAGGATTAGGAATAGGCAGAATTGGACTTTGACATATCTATCTTTATTTGGATTTTGGTACCATATTCACTTCTTTGGGCTTCTATTGAATCGAGAAATAGGTTTGATTATACATTTTTGCATCTATATAAGGTATCCTCCGGATAATTCAACTCAAATCAATTTGATGTCTCACTCGGGACCTATATGACCGATCGATAGAAATACCCTTTGTCATATATTCCATATATCACACTAGATACATATCATATTCATGGAATACGATTTACTTTCAAGATGCCTTGATGGTGAAATGGTAGACACGCGAGACTCAAAATCTCGTGCTAAAGAGCGTGGAGGTTCGAGCCCTCTTCAAGGCATAATATAATATTGAGAATGCTCATTCAATGAGCAATTCAATAACAGATTGCGGATCTAATCAATAGTGATATACCGAGTCTTTTTTCTGTTGATATGAAGTATTCCGCAATCCCCACGACCCGAGTCCTGATTGCTGTTGGAATTGGAATAGGTTCGGCAGCGGATCACGGGATCTTGGCGATCTTCTCTATCTCTTGGCGATCTTCTCTATCTACTGAATATTTAATAAATGATGAATGAGGAGCCCGTTTTGAAATCTACACACCCTCAAGTATATGATTCAACGGGAATCACACAAGGACAAGGGTAAGGGTAGATTGATAGAAATCTCTGGTAAAATATCCACCAGTACCCCAATACCAACAGATAAAGTACATTACATAGCCCGTTTTAGGAATTGGCCACTTACCCATTCCGTGACTTTGGCACTGGACGTTACCAAAATAGATCGGGTTGGGTGAATTAGAGAATAGACAGGCGTCTGTTGACATTCCAGCCTTCCTTCTCCTTTCAGAGACTATCTGAAGGAAAATCCAGCACCTCTTGGTCGTGAATATCTGAATAGGCCGAACTGGCCCCCGTGGATATCTTTGCTTCGGAACAATTCGAATTAGGCTCGGTCAACTATAATGTGTATTATCCATATGGGAGATCTTCCAATTGAAATTGAGAAGATCCATCGACCTGAGACGAATAGAAAGGTCTATCTATTTTCTTTAGTTATTCAGTTAAACCAACGATTCGTTATTGGAACAGATAGCAACACCCATTTCATCGGAGATGTAGTGAGTAATAGACTCTGGGTGTTCCCTGTTCAAGAATTCTTGTTTAGGCAGTTCATATCATCCATACATAGTGTTTTGATCTAAGATTTCAATTCTTCCATGTTTCAGAAGTAGCATATTGGTCCATGGAGCTAAGCCCCAAAACCCAAATATGGAATAAACAAGTGTTTCCACGACTCTACCCCCCGTCTAATTCTGTTCCACTTAATCCCTTTTTCATGGCCACATATTAAGGAATGGGAAATCTTTCCCCTGTTACATGAATCAAATGATTCATTTCATCCGGGAAAAGCCATCTCTTTCTCAACAATGTTTTTGCCATTTGATCCAATAGCGTTCTGTTAGATATAAAGAGATTTGATAAATACTGATAACTCTCGGATAGAGTATTCGAACGGAAAGACCCATTAGATAATGAACTATTGCTTCTAAGCCATCTCTGGCGATGAATCAACAATTCGATTTCTTGCGTATTCTTGATGAACCAGCGTTTATATAGAGATATAGGAAGATTTATTTGGGAAATAATAAGCCCCTTTGGCATCTCTTCATCTGCAAAGAATTCTCGACGTGAAAAGACAGAGACAAAGGGCTGATCTTTGAATAGGAAAAAGAATGGATCCGCGGGGTCCCAAATGTATTGACTTATTCGAAAAAAGCCTTGTTCTTTGGAATATCTATCTCGTGTCTGATACTGTATGGTTCCGCTCTGCAAGAACCCCAAATCATTCTCTTGAAGCTCACCCTCTTTATGATAAATGATTTGCTTGCCCCGAAATGCCCCGGCCCAATAGGGAAATCCCAATTCAGTGGGCCTTTCGATACAATCAAATAGATTGCCACAAGGGCCCCATATTCTAGGGGCCCAAACTATGTGTAAATCCTCCTCTATCTCCATCTGTTGCGGGTCGAGAGCCCCTTCTCCTTTCCATTCTTCAAACTCCAATTTGTATTTTTCATATAGAAATCTCTGATTAACGATAGAACAAGATCCATTTTGGATTATATCTAACTGATTCCTTGGTTCGGACCGAAGAAGTAATGGAACTCGATTATTAGCAAACTGACTGCAATCTTTTTCTGCCCGTGAGGATCCCACCAGAGCGCCTTCTACTTCTAATAGGCCATGAACTAGATCAGAATCATTCTCAACAAATTCATAAGAAGTGGTCCCATTTTTTGCATCGGGTCCGGGCGAAGACCAAAGATCTTGAGCGACCGATCCGGCAGAACAACTCAAAAGATAAAGAAGTATCGTTAATTTCTTCATGCTCGTTCCAAGTTCGAAGTACCATTTGTACAAATAAGAATCCCCTTCTTTACGTGACTTCTTCTTCATATAGATAGATATAGGATCTATGGGGCAATTACTTAGAAGTAAATTTTGTGCAACAGCCCTTCCTATCTGATAGAAAAAAATATCATGATTTTGAACCGATCTTATCTGGGATCGCAAATGCCAAGTTTGTCTATGAAGAGCTGATCTAATTGTATTAGTTTCTATAATGGATTTCTTCTGTGTAATACTAATTGATAGGGCCTCATTAATAAGTGCTACAAGATCTCGTGCATTGGAACCCATGGTTATGGACTCGAATCCGTTAGTATGGAACTTTTTCTTTTCCAAGCGGAATCCCCTAGTATATGAAAGAATGAAAAAGTGCTTTCGTTGTTGTGGAATAATAAGCTTTCGTATCTTAATGCATGTATTTAATTTATTTGGAGCTATTAAAGCGGGATCCACTTTTTTGGGAATATGAGTCGAAGCAATAACAAGAATATTTCTAGTAGAATATCTTTCACAATCCCTGGATAGATAGTTCTCTAATAGACCGAGGGATAAGTAATTTGACTCATTCACATACAGATCATGAATGTTTGGAATCCATATTATGCAGGAAGACATTGTTTTTGCTAATTCTAATTGAAAGGTGATATTAAATCGGTCTATGTCTATTTTCGTCGTCATATACGTAGTTAGAATATTCGTCATAGCCTTATCAAGGGCATCATCAATATTGTCACTATCATCAATATCAATATTGTCACTATCATCAATATCAATATTGTCACTATCATCAATATTGATATCGTCACTATCATCAATATCGATATCGTCACTAAAATAACCTTTAGGCTTGTCATCCAGGAACTTGTTCGGAAATACCGTAATGAAAGGAAGATAGGAGTTTGTCGCTAGGTATTTGACCACATAGGAGCGTCCAGTTCCTATAGAACCTATCACTAAAATACCCCTTGAAGGGGATAGGACTAAGCGGAGCGAAAAGGGTTTTCCATGAGATGGCAAATGCAACCCACACGAGGTTTTTGAATATGTGATTGTCTGATAATGAGCAAGGAATATCCTTCTTTCTGCTAAACAGGATCTATTGAACTCATAATGCATTAGATACTTTTTATGAATGTCAACTAAGTATCGTAAATAAATTGATCCCGGTTGTTCAATCATTTGATAACTAGAGTCATTCTTGGATAAATGATCATTATGAGTCAGACTTAATAGAATTTGATCAATCTTTTTTTCTGTCGTTAAGGTGGAGAACTGAACCAAGAATTCTCTTTCTTCATCATCAATTGAATCACTATTCAAGACCCAGGATTCTATTTTATCATCAATCCAATCACGGTTCACTTTTTTTCTTTTTCTTATCAATGAATAGATCTCTTTACTTGTACGACTTAGATGTCTCGTATTTCTCGAAAGGGTGATTCGATTGATAGGATTTGGTATGATACTTATGAGATCGATGAGATTGATATTCCAATATTTAGTCTTAGAACGTATTGATTTGATCCCATAAGCGGAATCACCCCCCAGTAGCATGTTGCCACCAAAAGCAGAAGCCCGTATTTCTTCCGTAAAATCCCCTAATTGTTCCAGAGCAACTAGAAAGAGATTCTTTAACCAGAAAGAATTCAGTTCAGATGTAGGATACCTATCCAGAAGTTTTCGCAACTCCATCATGTATGATGGAATCATAAAAGATTTGATCTTTTCTAACTCTGTTTGTAACTCACTAGCGGCTCGGGAAACAAAGAAAAGATGTATACGAACGAGATATCCAGCAACAAGAAGAAGGAAAAGAATTGAATAGAGGAATTCCCGAGTATTTGTTGATCTCAGATGTGTCCATATCAATGGAACGGATGACTCATAATTTCGATGAATCATTTCTTCGGACAGAAGAAGATTCTGTAAACACTTCCTCGAAATCTCACTTATCAGAGTCCATTGTGGAAGAATCGACCCCAATTTTTTCTGAAGAATGGACCATGATATAGCGGATTCATGCATAATATCATAAAAAATGGATACAAATTTTTGACTGATACTTAGTATCGGCAATGGATCTGAAAAAATCTCTAAAAGGGTCAAATTTAGATATTTGAACCCTGTCGAAGTAAAGAACCATGGCATATATGTTTGTAACAGATTCAATCTTATTGAGAGATTTGAAAAAGCACTATCTCGTTGAAAGGTTCTATACATCTGGCCTTTCTCAACGCATTTCTTTAGACAAAGACTCTGTTTTTTCCTCTTTCCGGATGGTAAATAGTTCTCAGGACATGGAGTGTGAATCAAACCCATGTTTGAATTGAAACTGAGATACTGATGCAAGTTCTTCCCTTCTGAATCAAATAGATTCATATCTGAAATAGACTGCAAATAAGTTCTTTCAATTTCAAAATGGGTTATTTGTTCCCCTGTTAGAGGTGTTGCAGAAATGTCTGCGATCGAGTAAATAGTTCTACGAACGAATGGATCGGATCGAATTGGAAAATGGAAAGATTTGTACAAGTTATACCTTTCGTCAACACTTTGTGGAAAATCGTTAGGTATGAATATGCCAGATACTTGTGGGTCGATTGGGGAAATAGTCTCTCCCCCAAAAAAAATATGTTTTTTTTTACCGACGCACAAAGAAAATATTTTGTTGCGAATGAACAAGATATTGAGGAATTGTCCATATGTAAGATCATAATTATTGATACGGTTCTTTTCCACATAAAAGGGGAATCTTTTGTTACAATAGACCCAGAAGTTATGTGGATCATTCAAAAATCGAAGTCGATTTGCTTTATAAAAAGAAGATATCAATGAACTTCTATGAAATGGTTGCACGGTATTCAGCCAACTGTTTCGATCGTGGGATATCATCGAGAAATAGGAATCCGTGTTATTAAAGGATTTCCTGCGATTATTTCGAGTATGGAATGAGTCGATCATCCACTTTGGTATCTTTTTGAATAAAAATAGGGATATTGCTCCTCCCTTGATCAAGAATTTCGGTCTTTGGGAAGTATCATGATCATCCAATAAGAATAAGAAAGGGTTCAATTTATTCAAATGAACGATTTGAACACCCATTGATTCTAACAACTGATTGCAGAGTTGATCATTCGGACCTTTCAATTCATAGATGTGGATATCGGACCTATGAATGGGGATATTCCCCATACTCACAAATAAAAAAGAAAGTAACTTGCACAAAAAGATAAATGACTTGCACAAAACGAGAAGTGACTTGCACAAAAAGAAACGAATTGACTTAAACAAATCTTGTTTGTCGATACCCTCGGACCAATCAATCGAATATTTATTAATGCGTAATCGATCGAACACTACGATAAAACGGGTTTTCTGTTTAGAACCAAAATGCTCCAAATGCTCCTGGAAATTCTTGCTCCCATTGGACCATTTGTATCCATATGCATCAGGATCCCGATTCATGGATCTCTCGGTTCGAGAAATAAGAGGATCAACCCATTTCTTCTGACCCTTTTTCAAATTTGATAAATGTTGGTTGATCGTATATTTCATTATAGTTATATGATTCATAGTAGCATTTCCTATTGCATCCCTTTGAATTCCATATTCGAAGTTGCGATCGGCTCTATTCATGAAAAAGAATCGATTCGATACATTTCTTATGTACCCATAGATTCTATATTGGATTTGAATCAGATCTCGGATCAATCTATATTGATTGACTGCCTCCATTATGTTGTTGCTAGCAAATACCGCTGTTTTTAATTTTGGATCTTCCAAAGCATTCCCGCAGTAGATCTGGACCGATTTTTTTCTGATCCTTCGATAAATAGATCCATTCTCTTCATAAAAAAAAAGAGGTAGAACCAATAAAAATTTCTTTTTCGATTCATCTCTGGAGTTGAGTACCTCATTCAAGAATCTTTTTTGATCCAATCTGTAGGAATCAATAGAAAAGGCAAATCCCCTATAATCCACCAGATCCGGCTCGGTTATTGATAAAGTGAATAGATCCGCCATTTCTTGAAATTTCTCTTCTGATTCAAAATCGTAGTTTACCGTGTATCCCCCTTTGTGCCAGTCATAGAATAGATGAAATAAATCAAAAAAGGGATTTTTGTTCAAGAATGCAATCTTATTCGAACTGCCCATATCTGGTCCATGCTTCGGAAACATATCACATTCCGGATCTGATGAAATAGGATGAATTGAGACGATATTTTGTAAATACGTAATTATCTTGAATATATCAACCATTTCTTTATTTTTCGATCGCCTGGAAGGGACAAAAGAAACATCTTGGGTTTTCTTCAAAAATTTCTGATCTCTAGCGGAATTCTCAGTAGGATTCGAACTTATATGAAATTCTGACCATATGTCAGAGAAAAAAGAACGAATTGATCTTGTAGGATTCCCAAAAAATTCTTTGATTTCTTCCAGAAACAGATGATTATTCATCTCCTTATCCTTATCACGTTCCGTGAATAGTTGGGACATTGAGGAAGATCCAAAAAGGCATTTCGGGAATCGATCTGATTCTATCTCTGTTCGTTCCGTTTGAAGAAAGGAGGGATCAAAAAGAATAGATCTTGCTTTTAGTTGCTGAATCTTTGTTTGATCGATCAAGATCAATGTGTGATATTCTGAATCCTCATTTCTAATGGAATCGAAATGCTCTCTGGATTGATCAGAGGATCCTTTCCATTGGCTAGAATCCGTTACTTGAACCAAAATAGATCTTGTGGAATCATATTGAATATTTGACAATATATTCTGTACCTTGCTAAAAAACCGATCCTTGTTTACCAACCACACATTGTCTAACCAAATCAAATTCTCTCTCGATACCTTCCTCAAAAAATCGGATTCGTGCTGATTCTTTCCCCAACTAATGAAGAGCTCTTGTTGGAATTGCCACATATGAAATTGAGCACAATTTTGCAGAGAAATACCCCACTTGTTTCTCGAGAAGAGATGGGAAACATGCTCAATATCATTTGATTGAATAGTTTCCTCAGCTCCTTGTTGTTTGAAGAAACCCTCCCTTTCAATTGGTCTTTTTTCACGAAAAGCAGACATGAGATAACAAATCAAGTCTTTCCCTAAGATTTCGAATAGCTGTCCCGAATTCAAGTTAATTATGTTTCGCTTCTTCCTCGGAGAAAGACGATCAAACAATTCCCAATCAGGGTTCTTGCGGATCGGATCATCCGTATAGGATAAAAAAAGAAACTCCAGATATTTGCTATCTTTCTCTTTGAATGAGATCTCAATTCCAGCTATGGTTTCATTAGATATCTTACAACTAGAATACCCCCTTTTTCCGATCTGGTTCCTCCACCACTGCGAACCCCGGTTTGATTCAGGCATGATACACTTTTGATTTCTATTTATTGGGAGAACCCAAGTACTCTCTTGCGGATCCACGAAACAACTCTCCGAAATCTTTTTCCCTTTTGGAAGATACAGGAGTGAAACAATCGCCCTATTGATATTGGAAGACCAAAAAGATTCTTCCAATGTTGCATTTCTGGGTACAATAGAATTCATAGGTATAGGAAGAAGCCACATCAAATAGAGATTTTGTCTTTCGACCATCTTTTGGTTGTTAATACGAGATATAAGGACCGCTACTACAAACAGTACTATACTTTTAATCATGAAATTGAAATATCGATTGCTTGTTGAACCCTGTGAATCATGTGAAAGTAGGATACTCCAAATTCGGGGGTCAAAGAGTTTCATAAAACGCTCTTGGTGGAAAAAAATGTGAGTGAAAGATGCCACTGAATTGAATTTCATCCACGAATCTAAGAAATAGTGAGAATTCTTGATTTCTCTCAATATCTCTCTCCATTCGAAGATCCAGGATTTGAATTGATGTCGGTTCATTAATTCCTCCTAAAGATTTTATTTAAATTGTAATTTGGTTATATACGATATATGACGATCCCTGTTAAGAATCCCTATTAAGCATCCATGGCTGAATGGTTAAAGCGCCCAACTCATAATTGGAAAATTCGTAGGTTCAATTCCTGCTGGATGCACACCAACGGGAACGTTCAATAAGTCTATTGGAATTGGCTCTGTATCAATGAAATCTCATCATCCATACATAACGAATTGGTATAGTCTTATTCATACCAAAAATATGAACAGTAAAAACTAGAATTCTTATCGATACTGGAACTCATAGGGAATAAAATGGATTTATGGATGGAATACAATAGAAAAGTGTGTTTTTATCTTAAAAATTTACATACGGAGCTTCAACAGCAGCTAAGTCTAAAGGGAAGTTATGACCATTACGTTTATGCATTACTTCAATACTAAGATTTGCACGATTAATGATATCAACTCAAGTATTAATAACACGTCCTTGACTGTCAACTACAGATCGGTTAAAATTAAAACCATTTAGGTTAAAAGCCATAGTACTAATACCTAATACCTATTGTTAAAATTAGCATATTGGAAGATCAATCTGTCAAAATACCCATGAGCATCTACAATATTATAAGTTTCTTCCTCTTGACCAAATCTGTAACCTTCATTAGCGGATTCATTTTCAGTGGTTTCCCTGATCAAACTAGAAGTTACCAAGGAACCATGCATAGCACTGAATAGAGAGCCACCGAATACACCAGCTACGCCTAACATATGAAATGGATACATAAGGATGTTGTGCTCAGCCTGGAATACGATCATGAAGTTGAAAGTACCAGAAATGCCTAAAGGCATACCATCAGAAACCCTTCTTTGACCTATAGGATATATCAATATATCAAGAAAACTGTGGTAACAGCTGCAACAGAGTTGAATATGCAACAGCAATCCAAGCACGCATACCCAGGCGGAAACTAAGTTCCCACTCACAACCCATATAACAAGTTACACCAAGTAAAAAGTGTAGAACAATTAGTTCATAAGGACCGCCGTTGTATACGTTGTATAACCACTCATCAACAGAGGATGCTTCCCATATCGGATAAAAATGCAAACCTATAGCTGCATAAATAAGAATAATGGCACCAGAAATAATATTGTTTCCGTAAAGTAGAGAACCCGAAACAGGTTCACGAATACCATCAATATCTACTGATGGAGCAGCAATGAAGGCAATGATAAATAAAGAAGTTGCAGTCAATAAAGTAGGGATCATCAAAACACCAAACCATCCAATATAAAGACTATTTTCAGTGATAGTTATCCAGTTACAGAAGCGCCCCCATACCATAGGTTTGTACTTTCGCGTCTTTCTAAAATTGCAGCCATGGTAAAATCGTGGTTTATTCCATTTTAAAGGATTCCCAACCACATCTATCTATAATTTAAAGATAGATAAGATAGATATATAATAAAAAATGGCTTGTTATCCACCAGTATAACATGCCCCGTATGCCAATGTCAACCAATCTAATCTCAACAAGCATTTTCAATAAATATATCCATGCTGTTACTTATTAAATCTACCAATACAATTTACATTTGAACTTTAACTTAGTTTCACTTTTTCATATATTCATATATAAAATATTTTTTGTACTGTGTTGTATGGGTTGCCCGGGACTCGAACCCAGAACTAGTCGGATGGAGTCGATTATTTTGATTTAATATTTATTTATGAAAAAAAATCTCTCCTCAAATCGTACTTGCAATTTTGATTGCACACGACTTTCCCTATGTATATAGGTGTATATATTATATAACTTGGATACCTAGAAGAATAACAATGAAGAATAACAATTCGGTTGCTAAAATACTGTGGATAAAATACTATATTAAAATATTTTTGATAATTTATATGATCTCATATATATGCTAATATAAAGTTGCATAACTAATCATGAATCATTCACCAAGTTATTCATATAGATAATATCTAAATTCCAAATACGTAGTATATGCAAATCCTGTAAAGGAAAAAGATTTTTTGGAAAAATCAAACCAAGAACTTGGGGTTTTTCTGTAAAGAATTCCGAAAATAATGATGAATCTAATTTTTTTACAAAAAAAGCCCCCGTACTTTTATGTTTACGAGACAAAGTTCTTGCACACGAAAGTTTAAGTATATATTTGACTTGATACAAACTCTTTTTTTTGGAAGATCCGCTGTAATAATGAAAAATATTTCTACATATTCTACCAAATCGATCAATAATATCAGAATCTGATAAGTCAGTCCAGATTGACTTGCTAATAGAATGCCCTGCTGCAGTACAAAATTGAGCACTAGATAATGATTGAATAAGAGAAACAAATGAAACTATCGTATCCAATTTCTTAGTTTCAATCTCTATTATATATGAATTCTCTAGTATTTGATTTCTTACTGACGAAAGATTTATTGATACACTTGAAAGATACCCCAGAAAAAAAAAAGAATAGTTTAATAATTGATTGTGCTCAACCCTATCGGATTGATACAAAAATTGAAAATAATATTGCCATAAATTGACAAGGTAAAATTCCCATTTTTTAATAATAAGACGGGTTCCCCTTGAGCCAAAAATAGCTTTTCTTTTATATCGAGCGTAATGTATAAAAAAATCCCTAAAACACCATATATTTTTATGAAAATAATTAATAAACACATTTACAAGACTTTTTATTTTTCCATAAAAATGTGTTCGTTCAATAAAAGCTCCAGAGGATGTTAATCCTAAATAACAATATTTTTTACGAAAAAAAACTAATACAAATTCAAATTCAGATATATAAAAATTATATAGTAATTGAAATAGTCTTTTTTTTTCTTTGGAAAATATATATAAGAAAAATTTATTAGAATTCGAAGTAGTCGAAATAAAAGTAGAAATAATGGAACTCTTCCACTTATAATATTGGTATTGGCGTAGAAAGAATTGTAATAAATGTAAAAAGGAAACATCTTGGGCCCAGCATTGAAGAATTTGAACCAAAATTTCTATATGGATAGGATAGGGTATTAATATATGTGACACATAATTTAGATGTGATAATTTGTCCTCTAAAAAGGGAAATATTGAATGAATAGATTGTAAATTATGAAATTTTGATATTTCTTTTTCTTCTTCTTCGAAAGAATATCCTAATCGCTGTGAGAATAGAATTTCTACAATAACTCCAAAAATTTCTGATATCATTTGAGAAAAAAAATGAGAATACAAATTTTTGCTATGACCAATGAATCGATTTTGATCATAATCATTAACCGAATAAATTGCAAAATTTTGTTGATACATTCGAGTAATTAACTGTTTCACAAGTACGAAACTCAATTTCGCATTAGAATCCATTATTTCCACGTCTACGTGTTCATAAAAAAAAGAACCATTTAGACTATGATCATAAGCAAGTGTATACATATACTCCTGAAAAAAAAGCGGAAATAGTGGGTTCCATTGACTATCTTTTTTTCTATATGCTCGGGATTCCTCCATCTTAATTTTTAATTTATAGATAAGCAAGAAGTATTGGGGCATTTATTGAATTATCAAATGACAATACATAGTGCAATACGGTCAGAACAAGGACCAGATTTATAAAAATATTATAAATATATAGTATATTTAGTATTTTGCTAGTCCTAGTAGTTTTATCTAATTTGTAAAATAGAGTCTACTAAATATGTAAAATATATATACATATATACACCCTACCTTGGAATACAATCAGATCTTTTTCGCCCTGTTTTTCTATATAATTGATCTATGCTTCTCAAAATAAACATTACAATAGACATTACAATGGAAAAACTCTTTATTTTAGCAACTCGATCACTCTTTTGATTGGGGAAAAAAGACAAAAATTTCTTTATTTATCAGTATACTCTTTCTTTTACACCTTTGGTTTTAAAACCATTACTATACTATGTACTATGTTGAATAATTTATGTAGAATAATTAGGATTCATTTTTTTAATGAATATTCCACTAAGAAGGGAATAATTTAGCCATCAGGTACTAATTTATTTTTAACGTCTAATTATATTTATATGGGGAATTATTTCAAATTAAGAAATAAGCTTTATGCTTTTTTTTAATAGAATTAATTGGAACCATAGAATTCTATCCATTTATTCATTATACCATACCAAAAATAGTAAATTAAAATTCAAGTCAATTTGGTAAATTTGACTTTTTTACCTTCTTCAAAACTCAATATTTTTGAATGATGTAATTAAAATCATTTAATTGATAAGGAGATATTAGAAATTTAGTATTTTGTACGACATGCTGTTTTCTCCATTCATTACCTTTCAGGATCAGTCGTGGTCTTATAGACTCTACCAATAGCCCAGATGAACTCGTTGTTTCATCCAAGTGTATAAAAGATCATAGTCGCACTTAAAAGCCGAGTACTCTACCATTGAGTTAGCAACCCAAATAAATATATAGATATGATAAAAAAAAATGCATTTCATTATGTAACACCCTAACCCCAAAAAGATTGAAATAAAAAATGCATTTTATACACGATAAAATTCTACTTAATCAATATTTTATTCTCAATACGAATTTAATATCCTGAAAAATAAAAAGAAATAAAAAAGATAAGTAAATAAGAAAAACTGTCTTGGATTATTATAACATAATAAGGATAAAAATAACTAAAAATTTTGGATTAAAAAAACTTTATTTACTTTAATTTAAATTTATTTTTATTTAGACTTAATGCTTTATTGTACTTAATCTTAATAACTTTATTGTACTTAATCTTAATAAAAGGTACCAATCTTAATAAAATCCTTAAAAACTCCCTTTTTGTTTAGGATGGAAACAATCTGGGACGGGGGGATTCGAATGATTATTATGTATTATGCTTCAACCGGGTTATTCTATTCCACCTCTTATATATATATATAAAAAAAAAAAAAAACTTAAAGCAAAATACTTACTAACACGGCGATACATTTATACAAAACTTCTCCACCGAGCACACGCAATGGAACCATAGACAGTCAAGTTAAATTCAATCCACGAAAAAATTTGATATATGGACAGCTGCGCTCCTGTAAAGGTCGTAATGCCAGAGGAATCATTACCGCAGGACATAGAGGAGGAGGTCATAAGCGTCTATACCGTAAAATCGATTTTAGACGGAATACAAAAGATATATCTGGTAGAATCATAACCATAGAATACGACCCTAATCGAAATGCATACATTTGTCTCATACACTATGGGAATGGTGAGAAGAGATATATTTTACATCCCAGAGGGACTAGAATTGGAGATACCATTGTTTCTGGTACAGAAGTTCCTATATCAATGGGAAATGCCCTACCTTTGAGTGCGATTTGAACTATTGATTTACGTAATTGGAAAGAACTAATTAGGTTTACGACGAAACCCATAAATCGATCACTAATTCAATTTGAGTACCTGTACAGAATAGACCTTAACAGAAAACTGTTGAGTAACGACAGCAAGTGATTGAGTTCAGTAGTTTCTCATAGAAAATTATTGACTCTAGAGATATAGTAATATGGAGAAGACAAAATGGTTTGAAGCACGCGCAAAACCGGAACCTCCCTTGTTTCAAAGAGAAGAAGATGGGTTATTCACATTCAATTTGATGGTCAGAGGCGAATTGAAAGCTAAACAGTGACAATTATGTAATTATAAATAACCCAGGGGGAAAAAGAGGTCTCCTACGTTATTCTAATATGTGGAAGTATCAACGTAATTTCATAGAGTCATTCGGTCTGAATGCTACATGAAGAACATAAGCCAGATGAAGAAACGGGGATACCTAGGATGTAGAAGATCATAACAGTAGTGATTCGGCGGATTTGAATTTCTATATATACACTCATGTGGTACTTCATCATACGAGTCTTATAAGATTCATCTGTATAGATATCATAATATACATCTAGAAAGCCGTATGCTTTGTAAGAAGCTTGTACAGTTTGGGAAGGGGTTTTTATTGATAAAGAATAAAGAAGAATCTACTTCAACCGATATGCCCTTAGGCACGGCCATACATAACATAGAAATCACACTTGGAAAGGGTGGGCAATTAGCCAGAGCTGCGGGTGCCATAGCGAAATTGATTGCAAAAGAGGGTAAATTGGTCACATTAAGATTGCCATCTGGAGAGGCCCGTTTGATATCAAAAAACTGCGTAGCAACAGTCGGACAAGTAGGTAATGTTGGGATAAACAAAATACGTTTTGGGCGAGCCGGATCTAAGCGTTGGCTCGGTAAGCGTCCCGTAGTAAGAGGAGCAGTTATGAACCCCGTAGACCATCCCCATGGGGGCGGGGAAGGAAGAGCCCCCATTGGTAGAAAAAAACCCACAACCCCTTGGGGTTATCCTACGCTTGGAAGAAGAAGTAGGAAAAGAAAAAAATATAGTGATAGTTTTATTCTTCGTCGCCGTAAATAAGCGTATTGAAACAATAGGGATATTGATATTTAAACTATAATTTTTGGAGTTTGAAATAATGGAATGGGCGAACGACGGGAATTGAACCCGCGCATGGTGGATTCACAATCCAATGCCTTGATCCACTTGGCTACATCCGCCCCTTATCTAGTCAAGCTAAAGTATTTTCTCCTTTTTCCATTCATCATTATTGTATTTATTCTTACCCTCATACTTAGATCGAGATATTGAACATAAAATGCTAATTTTTAAATGTAAAAAATGACATCTAAAAAAAGGAGTAATCAACTGTGGCACGCTCACTAAAAAAAAATCCTTTTGTAGCTAATCATTTATCGGAAAAAATTGAAAAACTCAACATAAAGAAAAATAAAGAAATAATAGTAACTTGGTCTCGGGCATCCACCATTATACCTACAATGATTGGCCATACAATCGCCATTCATAATGGTAAAGAACATTTACCTATTTATATAATGGATCATATGGTAGGTCACAAATTGGGGGAATTCGCGTCTACTCGGATTTTTGCGAGACAAGCAAGAAACGATAATAAATCTAGTCGTTAATCTGAGTATTTCTTACTAATTAACTTATTAATTAATTAATTAATAAGTTAATTAAACTACCTATTTCACCTATTCTACTTTATTTTAAATTTTCATTTTATTTTGTATTTTCTTTTTAATTAGAATAGCAACTTATCATTCATTAGTGGAGATAATATTATGAAAAAGAATTCGACTTCAGATACAGAAACAGAAGTCAAAATTTTAGCTAAACATATATGTATGTCTGTTTTCAAAATACGAAGAATAATTGATCAAATTCAAGATCGCTCTTATGAAGAAACACTTATGATACTAGAACTCATGCCGTATCGAGCCTCTTATACCATTTTAAAATTAGTTTATTCTGCAGTAGCACACGCAAGTCATAATATAGGGTTAAGTAAAACTAATTTATTCATTAGTCAAGCCGAAGTAAATGGGGGGTCTATTGTAAAAAAATGGAGACCCCGGGCTCAAGGGCGTAGTTTTCCCATAAAAAGGCCCACTTGTCATATAACAATTGTATTAAAAGAAAAATCTAAATCAAAATCATTTTAAAATGATTCGTATCTTTGTTAAAAAAAGAAAAAGGGAATACTAATTAGAAATTAGGAATTAAGTAGTATAGTAATAAAATAAAAGATAGCAATAGAATATTAATATGGGACAAAAAATAAATCCACTTGGTTTTCGACTTGGTATAACCCAAACTCATCATTCCTTTTGGTTTGCAAACCCAAAAAAATTTTCCGAAAATATACAAGAAGATGCAAAAATAAGGAATTCTATAAAAAACAATATACAAAAAAATAGAAAAATAAATTCAAGTTTAGAAGGAATTGCACGTATAGCAATTCAAAAAAGAATAGATTTGATTCAAGTCATAATCTATATTGGCTTCCCTAATTTATTAATAGAAGGTCGAAGACAAGGAATTGAAGAATTACAAATAAATGTGCAAAAAGAATTAAATTATTTGAGCCGTAAACTAAACATCACTATAACAAGACTTGAAAACCCTTACGGAGACCCTAATATTCTTGCAGAATATATAGCTTTACAATTAAAAAATCGAGTTTCATTTAGAAAGGCAATGAAAAAAGCTATTTCATTAACGGAACAAACAGAGACAAATGGAATTCAAATAAAAATTGCTGGGCGTATCGATGGAAAAGACATTGCACGTGTTGAATGGATTAGAGAAGGCTGCATTCCTTTACAAACAATTTGCGCAAAAATTGATTATTGTTCTCATGCAATTCAAACTATCTATGGAATATTAGGAATAAAAATTTGGATATTTATAAAAAAGTAATAATACCCCATCAATTATTTTGATTTTAAAATACTTTAAAATACTTAAAATACATAGTTTTATTTTTAAAGTGATAATAATTAAAAATTAAAAAAAAAAATTCTATTTATAATTTATATATGGATATATATCGATATATAATTCTATAGGGTTAAATAAAGATTCAATTGACCATTTATTTTATGGAATTGTTATGCTTAGTGTGTGATTCGTTAATTTTTAATTTTTTTAGAGTGTAGATAAAAAATATATTTATATATATATATAAATATAAAAAGTTAATATATAAATTATAACTAATATTATAAATAAACTTACTAACTTTTACTAGCTCTATAAACTAATAAAAAACTTATTGCTTCGTATTATCGATATTTCCAAAAACAATCACTATTACTATATGAATAGACACTATATGATATATGAATAGAGTGATCATATAGTTGTTGCAACTGACATTTTTTTCTATAAAAATTATATCATAAATTTTTATGAGTTAGTAAAAAAAAAAAATAATAATAGGATATAGATAACTGGACGGATGATAGAAAGAAAAAAAAAGTAATGATACTGCTATAAGATTCCAACATGTATGGTCTATGAATTATTTTGTTTTTCTTAATTAAAATTAATTTTAATTAAGAAAAATTAAATAGTGTGATAAAGCATCAATTTAATACTGATACAAATAATAATTAGTACGAATAATAATTAAGGAGCCTGTAGTTAATAAAAACTTAGAAGATTGACTCGATAACAAAATTTGTTTAAAGCTCCACTGTAGAATTAAAACCTAGACATTAATGAGGAAGCTATAGGAACGATAAACCCTATGACTACATAGGATTCATTATTCAATATAAGTTATATTGCATAAATCCTAATTATTCATTAGGTAGGATAGCGAAACGAACCAAGAACAAATTAATTGCTTCATTTTGAAAGATCATCAATTTAATTGATCTTACGAATGAAACAACAAAGCGTCAATATTCGCGCGCGAAACTTTATTTTATTTGATTTTTTGATTGCATATTAGACGACTTAAACTTAAAGATTCGTTCAGTTAGAAAAAAAACAATTCTATATATTTATATATTTATGAAATATAGACATTTTGTAACTTATATATATACTTTATACTTATATATACATTTATATACATTATATTATATAATATATACATTACCTATATAATGCAATTACATTTTAAAAATTCCATTATTTTTAGATTACATTATTTAACTTACTATTTAGTTAGTGTATTATTTATAAAATACATCTTTATTTATGATATTATATTATATAATAGTTTAATTCGCGAGGAGCTGGATGAGAAAAAACTCTCATGTCCAGTTCTGAAGTAAAGCTGGAATTAAGAAAAAAAGAACCATCAATTATAACCCCAAAAAAACTAGATTTCGTAAACAACATAGAGGAAGAATGAAGGGAATTTCTTATCAAGGAAATACTATTTGTTTTGGAAAATATGCTCTTCAAGCACTCGAACCCGCTTGGGTCACAGCTAGACAAATAGAAGCAGGGCGAAGAGCAATGACACGATATGCGCGTCGTGGTGGAAAAATATGGGTACGCATATTTCCCGACAAACCCATTACAGTAAAACCTACAGAAACACGTATGGGGTCAGGTTCAGGTAAAGGACCACCCGAATATTGGGTATCTGTTGTTAAACCCGGTCGAATACTTTATGAAATAGGAGAAGTATCAGAAATTGTGGCCAAAAAAGCTATTGAAATAGCTGCGCACAAGATGCCTATACGAACTCAATTTTGTATTGCAAAATGAAAATAAGGATGTAGAACTAAGAGATATTGAATTTAAAAGGCAATACAAAAAGAACTGTGGATCCATTTATTTACTTATGGACAGACAACATTTCTTTTCTCCTCTATCTTTTGCATTTAAGTAAATAAATAAAATAATATGATTCAACCCAAAACACTTTTGAATGTTGCAGATAATAGTGGGGCGCAAAAATTAATGTGTATTCGAATCATAGGAGCTGGAAATCCCCAATATGCTCATATTGGTGATATTATTGTTGCTGTGATCAAAGACGCAGCGCCTAATCCTAATATATCTTTAGAAAGATCGGAAGTAATTAGAGCTGTAATTGTACGTACATGTAAAGAACTCAAACGTAGCAATGGTATAACAATACAATATGATGACAATGCTGCGGTTGTAATTGATCAAGAAGGAAATCCAAAAGGAACTCGAATTTTTGGTGCAATTACTCGGGAATTGCGACAGTTAAATTTTACTAAAATAGTTTCACTAGCTCCAGAAGTACTATGAAATATTACTATATCTATATATAGATATAGTAATATATAGTATATTATAAAAAAACATGTTGATTGTATTAAAATTTAAAATCAGGAGGCACAAAATATTATAGTTTTCCATGGGTAGAGACACTATTGCCAATATAATAACTTCCATAAGAAATGCTGAGATGGATAAAAAAGGAACCCTTAGAATAATATCTACTAATATCACCGAAAACATTGTAAAAATACTTCTACAAGAAGGTTTTATTGAAAACGCGCGAAAACATCAGGAAAGGAACAAATATTTTTTGGTTTCAACTCTGCAACGTAGAAATATTAGGAAAGGAGTATATATAAATAGAAATATTTTAAAACGTATAAGTCGCCCCGGGTTACGAATTTATTCCAACTATCAACAAATTCCTAAGATTTTAGGAGGCATGGGAATTGTAATTCTTTCTACTTCTCGAGGTATAATGACCGATCGAGAAGCTCGACTAGAAAGAATTGGGGGAGAAATTTTATGTTATATATGGTAATCCGACTTTTCTTGTATCCTAATTTTATTTCTAACTTACTATTCCTTTGTGGAATAAAAAGATAATTATATAACTTTTCCTCCATTAGTTGATACTTCAAGAGGATTATCTAAAATGAAAGAACAAAAATGGATTTATGAGGGTTTAATTACTGAATCACTTCCTAACGGGATGTTTCAGGTTCGTTTAGATAATGAAGATCTAATTCTAGGTTATATTTCAGGGAAAATCCGACGTGGTTTTATACGGATATTACCAGGAGATAGAGTCAAAATCGAAGTAAATCGTTATGATTCAACCAAGGGACGTATAATTTATAGACTTCATAACAAAGATTCAAACGATTAGTTGGTTTTTTTAAGCATTATTCTCATAATAGGTACAATCAAATCAAAGTAAAAAAAAAAAAAAGACTTATTTATTTATCTTTATTTATCAAAGAATATATTCAGAATTCAAATAAGGAATGATAAATATGAAAATAAGAGCTTCGGTCCGTAAAATTTGTGAAAAATGTCGCCTTATACGTAGGCGAGGGCGTATTATAGTGATTTGTTACAATCCTAGACATAAACAGAAACAAGGATAATTTTTATAACTAAAAAATAAAGAAAGGGACTAGTGCATAATACATAAAAAACAAAAGATCTGTTTTGACATGAAATGGATATTTCCATATATTTCTGTATATTTCTAACTCATATTTAATTTATATTTATAATATAAGATGATAAAATATGACAAAATCTATACAAATAATTAGTTCAAGAAAGAATGAACGTATTGATTCTCATAAAAATGCATGTAGAATACCAAAGGGCGTTATTCATGTTCAAGCGAGTTTCAACAATACCATTGTAACTGTTACAGATGCACGTGGTCGAGTAATTTCCTGGGCTTCCGCGGGTACTTCTGGATTTAAAAGATCGAGAAGAGGAACCCCTTATGCTGCGCAAACAACAGCTTTAAAAGCTATTCGTACAGTAATTAAAAAGGGTTTACAAAAAGCAGAAGTTATGATAAAAGGTCCCGGTCTCGGAAGGGATGCAGCATTACGAGCAATTCGTAGAAGTGGTATACTATTCAATTTCATACGTGATGTAACGCCTATGCCACATAATGGGTGTCGCCCCCCTAAAAAGAGGCGCGTGTAGAAACAAGAATTTTCATTAAATAATTTTTAAGATAAATAAATGATTCAAAAAATATTATAAATTCTAATATTAGTATTAGAATTTATAATATTAGTATGAGTCGAGGAAAAATAGTAGAATAAATTCTAATATTACAGTGGAAGTGTGTTAAATAAAGAGTAGATAGTAAACGTTTCTATTATGGACGTTTTATTATGTCTCTACTTATGAAGGGTCAAGCTGGTACTATTGGTATCGCTTTGCGAAGAGCTTTACTTAGAAAAATAGATAGAATATGTATCACAGAGATAAAATATTAAAATGTACTGCATGAATTTCTACAATAATAGATATTAAATAATCAGTACATTAAAATTTAATAAATTAAAAAAAAAACACACAAATACTTCTTTCAACAGATCTAAATAATAAAAAAAAAAAAGTGAAACCCTCTTAACCTCTTAGTCGCTTGAGTCGATTTTATTTGACACACACAGGTGAAATATACAAAATCCGTAAAATAAAATATTATAAGTCTTTTAAGCTTGAAGAAAAAATTGTATTTTGGAAATACCTATTTTGTTTGGTTTAAAATTCTTTTTTGAGCCCGGTCGCGAGGTCTAAATATTGAATATCAATCATAGTTCAAATAATTCTTGCCTTACTCCATCATATATTCTGCGCTTCAGATACTAGGGAAATATCTGACAATGTAGAATCATCTTGATAAAGATGACAGATTAATTTTCTGTATTATCAATAGGATCAATTTTAACAAGTCACACACTCAGACTTCGGAAATACAGAAACAAATTAATTCCACGGTCGAAACTACCAAAATGCTATATAAATACGAGTTTAAAATGACTTTTAAACCTTAGTTAAAACTCTTTATAGTTCTTAGAACCCTAATTTATTGAAATTCTATCTAGTAAAACCAAAGAATTATAAATTTCTAAAATAATAGATAAAAATACTCTAAATAAAGTCATTGCAAATCCTATAAATGGTGTAGTCCCCTAGCCCGGGGCTGCTTTACCATATTCTGAATTCAACGGGTTTAATAAAGTCTATACAGTAGTTTGTCTTGATACAGATTGATAACTACCCTCAATGATTTTTGTAGCCATAAATCCTCTTTAATTATTAGTTAAAGATTTGTTGACTTTGTATACTATTCTGTTGTATTTATAAATAAACATAAGTAATCCTTTGTAAAGATGTTGAGGCGCGCAAATATTAAGATAGAATAAGACTGCTAATGTTCCCAATGTACCCACAGCAATATGATGAGAGGGTATTCCCCCAGGAACAAAAGGATCAAAACCTTCCACACCTCATGATATAATATTTCTAAGTCCCAATATACCCAATGCCGTATAGTTGCCAAGAAGCACAAACCAGAGAGCCCAATATGTGCTACCGCCACAACCTCATAATTCCAAATACTTGGATTAGTTATATTATAGTTTTTACAGAAATACTCTACCCACTCCCTGAATTGGTTATTCTTAAACGAGTCATGAAGGGTATAACAAACATACCCTGCCTCCACATTAGATCAAGAGCAGAATCAAAAGGATCAAAAACTGTTAATTCGTAGAGAGTCGTCAACCCCGCCCAATCAGAAACTATAGCTGTATGCATTATATGCACAGAAAATAATCGTCTCGAATCGTTCAATACGACAGTATGAACATGATACCAAGGTAACCCCATAGAAATTATAAATTATAAAAGATAAATAAACACTATGTAACTTTATCACATTTGTAAAGATTATTACCTTTCAGTATTAATAGATTCTATTTAAAAAGAAAAAAGAGTTAATAAAATATTTTTTACGTTCCGTTCGAACTAACGAAGCAATTCCGTTCGTAAGAATAAAGAGAAACAAATCTATTCTATACCCAATAAGTACCAATATGCAATGAGGGGAAATATTAGTATTTGTCTTTATGAAAATAAATGGGTAAATACTTGTGATTAATTTATATCATTTTTTTTTTTTATCGATTCAAATAGAATAAAAAAAAAAAACGAAGACAATAAACCCACGGGTACGTTTCCACATTAAAGTGAAGTATATTACTTAATTTTCTTCAAAAAAAAAAAATGCCTGTTGGTGTTCCAAAAGTCCCTTTTCGGATTCCTGGAGAGGAGGATGCAAGTTGGGTTGACGTATAGTGCGACTTGTCAGATATATTGGATCATACGGGATTTAACCCATTCTCTCCCCTAATCGAGATATCCTTTATTTCGCCCAAAAATAGTGATTAAGCAATCAATCATTCGAAGCGTGAAGTGTAATTCAATCAATTTGATAAATTCAATATTATTGATTAGAGAAATTTATGGTTAACTTAAACCAATAAAATCAATAAAATAAAGTATTCAGGCCCCGTTCAGAAAATACCAAATTAGTAATATAATTATATGTACAATTACCATTTGTATTATAAATAATTCTTATACTTTCTTATACTTTATAAATATAGATTATACTCGATATAGATTATCTAATTGATATCAAAATGATAATCAATAGTATATTAAATAGAAAGACAAACAAAATAAACAAGAACCCCAATTGAAAATTGAAAAAAAAAAAAATGGTAGAAAAATCGAAGTGGTACTAGTACTATTTATTCTATATATGCAAATACAATTTGTAATTCAAATAGATTTTTACCCGGAGTAGAACACAAACCTAAAAGAATTGAAAAGGACCATTCAAGAACAAGAAAATACATTGGGATTTGTATCTCGATAAAATAATACATCAATGAGAGCTTAAAAAAAAACCTTTTTATTACAAACATTACAAACCTTGTAAAAAACAAAAAAATAGAACGGGAATATACACATTGATTTTTTTTTTGCTATTTTTTTAGAACCGTATGCATCCAAAGATGCATATACAGTTCGTAAGGATACTTTTTTCCTAATCAATCGACTTTCTCGACATAGAGTACTTTTTTTGGGGCAAGAGGTTGATAGCGAGATCTCAAATCAACTTGTTGGTCTCATAGTATATCTTACTATAGAAGATAAGACTAAAGATCTTTATTTGTTTATAAACTCCCCTGGGGGATGGGTAATTCCAGGAATAGCCCTTTTTGATATTATGCAATGCGTGCCACAGGATGTGCATACAATATGCATGGGATTAGCCGCTTCAATGGGATCTTTCATTCTAGTCGGAGGAGAAATTACCAAACGTTTAGCATTCCCTCACGCTTGGCGCCAATGTTTTTTTTTTTTCATTTTTAATAAAACTATGCCTTCACCATTTTAAATATTAATATAATATTAGGAATACAATAAAATAAAAAAAAAAATTATAAGTAATAATAGCATGGCACTTCCAGTTCAATATAAACAAAGTTTTTTCATAAAAATAAAATAATAAAATTTTATATCGAAATATAAATAGTAGTATGAGACAAAGGTCATTTTAGATTTGATTTTATAAGAAGTACATTTTAGCGTCACAAACTATTTTTCTTACAAATCTAAAGTTTTTTTTTAATTCATCTTATGAAAGAAAGAGTAGTAAAAAATTATCCTTATTTGATCGTATTAGAAAGAAACTTTGGGATTGCTAAATTTAAATTACGGATGAGCTAAATTAAATATAGAAAGTAACAGAACCATCATAGTATTTTTCTTATTAATATAGAATAAATATAGAATACGAAAAGAAGGCTGGTAAATGGATCATTTCCATAAAATGCATTAGATTTTTTTTTTTCTTTTATGCAAGGAGAAAAGTAAATTCAATTCCATTACAAAGCCGTATGCAATGTACAAAAATGCCTGTACGGTTATTCTATTTTCTTTTTTATAACTTACTGTAACCCAATATTAAAAATATTAAATAGTAAAAAAAAAAAAAAAAGAATAAGAATAAAAATATAAAAATAGAAGAATTATTTATAATGTTATATCAATATTATCAGGGTTATGATTCACCAACCTGCTAGTTCCTTTTATCAGGCACCATCATTGGAATTTGTCCTGGAAGCGGAAGAACTGCTCAAAATTCGCGAAACACTTACAGAAGTTTTTGCACAAAGAACTGGGAATCCTTTATTGGTTGTATCTGAAGACATGGAAAGAGATGTTTTTATGTCAGCAACAGAAGCCCAAGCTTATGGTATTGTTGATCTTATATCAATATCATTTTAAAATTGAAATACTAGTGATTTTGTATAACTCCATGATTGTAGTTAAAACTCGAATTTTAATTTTTTTTTTTTTTTGATTCGATATTGTATTGAATAGAAAAAAATGCATAATGATTAAACAGGGGGTTAAGATTGATATAAACCAATTCATTCTAATTCTAGATTTATATATACTATATAATAATATGCCAACTATTAAACAACTTATTAGAAACACAAGACAGCCAATAAAAAATGTTATGAAATCCCCAGCTCTTTTGGGGTGTCCTCAACGCAGAGGAACATGTACTAGGGTGTATGTGCGACTCGTTAAAATCATGAGTTTGAACAAATGAAACAATTTTTCTAGTCTCAATGATCATTACCAATAAATAGGATAGATAGATTGGTAAAAGACATTTCCTTTATTATATTGGTTATATAATTTTGTATTTCCATTGGTGTAAACCCAATCATCTTGATGTGAGTAAGATCAGAAGCAATTCCCCATTGGTAGCAAATGGTTATTCATTAAGCGGAGGAAATTATATAATAATCTTATTATAGGAAAAGGTTACACTTTTTCTTGTTCTTGAAAAAACGGACTAACAAGATCAGCTACCTAGCCAACTTTTATAATTAAATGCCGTTACTGTATGGATAGCTTTTATTGTGAAAAGACCTATTATTTTTAATAGATAGAGCCAAAAATCTTAACTATACAAGTTAATAATAATATTTTATTTGATTAAATAAACAAAAAGGAAGCTCCGGTGTATAGAGAGGATCTGACCGTTTAAGAAATAACTATAAAAACGAAGGAACCCACTATCTTATTTTTTTGTTCGAATTTTTTATTTACAGGGTAAATTTAGGAAAGAATAAAAAATTGTGGTTTGGAAGGTCATAGTAGCAAAGGCCATTAGAATTGAATATATATATTATATATTGGACTAACCCGTTTTGTTTTTAATCAATTGTGGAAAGAGAAAAAAGAATGACTGAAAAAAAAAAAAAAAATTAGTTATTCATTAAATTTTAAAAGTTTAATTTGATTCAATGACTAGAATTATACGTGGATATGCAGCTCTGAGACGTCGAAAAAAAATGTGTTTATTTGCATCAACCTTTAGAGGGACTCATTCAAGACTTACTCGAACGACTATTCAACAAAAAATGAAAGCCTTGGTTTCTTCTCATCAAGATAGAGGTAAGAAAAAGCGGGATTTTCGTCGTTTGTGGATCACTCGAATAAATGCAGTAACTCGCTTTCACCAAATTCGTCAAAGTAAAATATTCTATAGTTATAGTTACTTCATATACAATCTGTACAAAAAGCAATTGTTTATTAATCGTAAAATACTTGCACAAATCGCTATATCAAATAAGAATTGTTTTGACATGATTTTTAATAAAATTATCAAAAAACAAATATAAATACATTATATAGAAATGATGAAAAGAAAATTCCCGGAGAATAAACTCCGGGAAGATAAAAAAAAAAAAAAAATTATCTTACTCTATTTATTCTTATACTTATATGACACAAGAATCTAATTTATATTTTAATTTTAGGATTTTTTTTAAGGTAATATATCTATTTAGTTCTATTTCTACTTCTATTTTTATTTCTAAAAACACTAGCTCTAGGGATCGGATCACATTTTTTCTCATTATTAATAAAAGGTAATAAAGATAAAATACGAGCGCGCTTTATAGCAATAGTAATTAATCGTTGATGTTTCAAAGTCAATCTATTCACTCGTCTTGATATTATTTTTCCTTGTTCACTAATAAATCTACTAATTAAACTCATGTTTCTATAATCGATAGAATTCCCATATTCGATTGTAGGTAAATATTTATGAAAAGATCGTTTGGATTTATGAAAGGATTGCTTAAATTTATTCATGGTTTATTAAAAATTATATTTTTTTTTCTTTATTTATTTTAGATTAAAAAAAAAAAAAAAAAAATTATGTTGGATTTATATATTTATATACTATATATTTATATATTATATATGGATTAAATCTTAATACAGATTCAATATTAAGTTTTTATTCTTTATTGTGGATTCCTATTAGGAAAATATCACATACAGATGTTCTCTCTTTTCAATCTATTTCTTTATTTCTCCATGAATCGTATGCTTATGACAATAGCAACAGAATTTTCTTAATTCTAATCGGCTGGATGTATTGTGTTGATTCTTTTGAGTAATATATCTAGAAATACCTGGTGATTCTTTATTGATACCATTTCGAGAACAATTGGTACATTCTAAAATAACTCTGACTCTGATATTTTTACCCTTGGACATGAAAACATGAACCCCCCTTTTGATTTTATATTAACTTTATTCTATTCTTCCCTTTTCGATACGAACCAAAGAAGAAGAAAATAACAAAAAAAAAATAGAAATTACTAACTAATAATTGAATTTAGAACTATTTTGTTGTAATTAATATTAATCAAGTAATAAAGTAAAAAAGTAATAAATAAAAGTAACAATTAAGTAATAAAATTTCTTTTAAACGTTTTTCCAATGAGTATTTCATAGAAATATTTGTATTTTTATACTATACTACAATTTTATAGTATTCACCCTCATTTTGTTCTTTACAGAAGTTAGATTAGGCCTTAAAAATTTTTGTCGAAATTTAATATACTTTTTTCTATCCTAAGAACTGCATAATGGAATAAATTTTAGTTACATCTCATTTTTTTTTTTTTTACATGTTAACAATTCAATAACTAGAATGAAAAAAAAAATGGGGGAATAACAGAGCATCCGGAAATAAATGATTAATTTATATCAAGAGACTTTCTAAAAACCAAAACCATAATTTAAGAGTATTTGTATTTTTATACTATAATTCAAGATTTTTTGTATTTAATGAATGTATTTAATTTTAATGAAGTAGTAGATGAGATTTGATTCTTTTGTTTCAAAAAAAAAATCTCTTTTACTAAACATTTTTACTAAACATTACGAATAACTATTTCTACTTTTTTTATACTTTTATACATAGGTTAGCTCTATAAATAGAATTTATATGATATGACTAAAGCAAGAAGAAAAAAAGACAAGAAAAATTAGTCGAATTCTATTTCTAAAGAAATAAAGGTAGAAATAAAGGTAGAAATAAAAGATAAAATAACAGTGTGGAAAACACGTCAGGAATTTTATATTTTATACAATGGCACTGGAAAGCAATTTTTTAATTTTTAAAAGGGATGTAGCGCAGCTTGGTAGCGCGTTTGTTTTGGGTACAAAATGTCACGGGTTCAAATCCTGTCATCCCTACCTATTACTTCTTCTAGTGAAAGTAACAAGGTATTAATTTAGATCGATTACGATTATTACTCATTTTTTATTTTTTAGTTTTGCATATGCAAAATTTATTTGGAATTGGAGTACCAACACAAAACGCCTTAGGATGTGCTGTCATACAAAAAAAAGCGCTCTTAGTTTAGTTCGGTAGAACGCGGGTCTCCAAAACCCGATATCGTAGGTTCAAATCCTACAGAGCGTGATTTTCTTTATGTTATTCTGAATAACAATTAAATAATTTAAAAAAATAAAATTAGAATTTACCCACTCCACAAGTCGAGGGTCAATCAAAATTAAAGGTCCAACTTATCACCGCGTCTGTATTGTAAATATACAATTGCAAACAATCCTGCTAAAGTAATAAGAATCAGCCCAAAGACGAGTCCAAATGGAAAAACTTCACTCATGGTGGGATAAAAAAAATATGATTACATTACAAAACAAAAATTTGGAATATATTTGATAAATCGACACTTAATCTTTTACTTAACTTACTTAATTGGAATTGATTATAATTATATAATTATAGTATATAGTTATTCTTCTTATTTGATTTGTTATACATATGTTTTCCTATATGTTTCTATGTTTTTGTTTTATTCGATTCCCATTACCAAAATAGGGAATACATAATTGAAAAAGATTTACTCAACAAAATAAGTATTAAAAAGTCAACTCATTTGTATTCAAGAAAGGATTATCTAGTTTTGACTTTTTTTTTATTTATAATATAATAATTTATAATATAATAAAATGAGTAATGAGAAAAGAGCTATTCCCCATTTCAAAATATTTCCATTAGCACATGCAAAAAATAGACCAATTGGGCAACTTTTTGTTCAATTTCTTGTGGAGTAAAATTTGCATCAGTACGAGTCAAGGTAATGGATCCTTGACCCCATATTTACATATACATATAAACAATACGAGGAGGATAAAACCCTCTTTAACCTCTATTTTTATTAATTGGATATCTTTCAAGTGAACCCCCAAAAAAATATACAAGATCATAATAAATTACTTATTTTCCGAGAACCCTTTATAAGTTCTATCCAGATATATTTTGATCGCCAGTTCATACTATAATATATAATAATAATATATAATAAATAATAATAATATATAATAAGATTTTGTTGTATTCGATTGGAATTGAAAGAATAGAATAACTCAAACAAATTGTGTTTTTTTTTTAATCCCGAATTAACCTCCGTGAGCTAACGGTTAATCTGATGTGAACGATTAAGAGTAATTAATGAGATACATTATATTTATATTTGTTGAAAATAAAATAATTCCTGTATTTGGAATAGATATATGCGCTAATTATAGTTAATAAGATAAGTTGATATTGATAAATAGGAAATTTGAAAAGATTAATTACTATCGAATCATCGATAGATCATATCTTTAATCATTCATTTTCTGTTCAATCTTCAATAATAATAATATAAATAATATATAGGAGAGATGGCCGAGCAGGTTAAGGTCTAGCATTGGAACTGCTATGTAAACTTTTGTTTACCGAGGGTTCGAATCCCTCTCTTTCCGTTTCTTTTAATTCAGTTTTAATTCAATAACGTTTCTAAATTCTAAATAGAAATGAGTCAAATTAAATAACAATTTATTCTAGTTTTTAAACAAACAAAACAATAACAATAAAAAAAGTGAAACCTTTATTGCATCTTTATTTAAATTTTAGAGGAATTCTCAGTTAAAATTGCTATTATATTTAAAATACAAATCTATTTAAAAAACAAAGATATATATATATATAAAATAAAAATAGTATTACGTATATCTTTTATCTTTAAAATACGTACCATAAAGATTCAATGGATCTATTTAGATCTATTTATATGATTTCTTACTTCTTCGACCAAAAAGGAGCATAAACTTTGCTCCTTTCCATTCGTAGTTTCATTAGTTTCAAGTCTGACGAGAATAATATTCTACAACTAACAACTCATTGATTTTTAAACCGATCCATTTACTATCTATTATTTGATTTACTAATCCTTTATACTGGGATGGATCAATAGTCAAATGATTTGGCAATTCCTCGTATAAGGATGATTCAATAGAAGTTTGAATCAGAACTTTTGATTTTTGTTTATCCCTCGTAGTAATAATATCTCTGGGCTTACAATGATAACTTGGTATATCTACTATACCACCATTAACTAAAATATGTCTATGGTTAATTAATTGTCTGGCTCCAGGAATAGTTAAAGCCATACCTAATCGAAAAAGAATGTTATCCAAACGCATCTCAAGTAATTGTAGTAAACCCTGACTTGTTGATCCTTTAGCTTTTCCAGCAATATGCACATATCTAAGTAATTGTCGTTCTGTTAGACCATAATGAAACCGCAATTTTTGTTTTTCTTCTAAACGAATACAATATTGTGATTTTTTTCCAGAACGTAATTTGTTTTTAAGATAATTTTCCGGTGTAGGTCTTTTATTTATTTTATTAGTTAGTCCTGGTAAAGCTCCTAACTGGCGTATTTTTTTGAAACGGGGTCCTCGGTAACGAGACATAAAATAAAAACTCCTTTTTATTATTTTTTTATTAAATTTGAATTAAGAATGAATTAAAGGATAAACTAAAGTTAAATCCATTGATAAATGTACTGAAGTACTCAAAGAATAAATTGTATCTCTATATGTCTTTTTATATATCTTTTTATATATCTATAGAAATAGTAAATTAAAAACTTTTTTATGATTTTTTTGTTATATTTATGTCATAGATAATTTTTGTTTATTTCATAGATACATAGATAATAGAATAGACATCTCTAGAAAAATAAATCATAAATTGTCAATAATGCAAAAAAGCCAGCTATCGGAGTCGAACCGATGACCAGCGCATTACAAATGCGATGCTCTAACCTCTGAGCTAAGCAGGCTAGCATATACATAAAATACAATTCAAATAAAATAAATAGTATGTATAAGAGTTCAGTAAACTTAACTATATTATTATATTCATTTTGAATTTGATAATTTTAAATTTATTAATTTATATTTAATGAATATATCATTATAATATCAAATCCATTTCAAATTTGAATTAAAAAGCTTAATTATTTCTTATTTATTAGATCAGTTATATCGAATAATATACCAAGTAATCGATAATATTAATATTATATATATATATATAATATACCAGATTAAATTGATCCTAAAAAAAAAAGATAAAGATATAATTAAATAAAATACCAAATTATTGGTTAGGACAAAAATACATATTGACCATTTGATTATCTCACACTTTTATGTAAATGTGTAAAAATGCAAGAAACAAAAATCATATATAGATATATCTCATATATCTATTCATATTGAATTCCATAATATATCAATGATAGAATCTGTTCTGATTGAACAAATATAGTTTATCAAATTCAAATAAAATAAAGAGAAAATTCTAAAAGATAGGGGAAAAATAGAAACTTTTTGTTTTGTATTTGTATAGAATATATTATCTAAATTAATTTAATTTAACGTTTTCAAATGCAAAAGTCAGATCAAATTATCACTTGACTCTAATCTGAAATTTAAAAGGGGATATGGCGAAATCGGTAGACGCTACGGACTTAATTGGATTGAGCCTTGGTATGGAAACTTGCTAAGTGGTAACTTCCAAATTCAGAGAACCCCAGGAATTAAAAATGGGCAATCCTGAGCCAAATCTTTATGTGATTTGAGATATAGAAAATAAAAAAAAAAAAGTATAGGTGCAGAGACTCAATGGAAGTTGTTCTAACAAATCAAATGAAATGCAATTGATTATGTTATGTTGGAAGAATTAATCCCTCAGTTGAAATTGCATTTCGTTTATGTAAAGAAAAACATATAAAAATATAATTATTGTATTGTGAATCTATTCCAATTTAAATTAAAGGAAGACTTGAATATACAATTATCAAATCATTCATTACAGATTACAGAATATGATAGAGCGTTTTGAAAACCCGATTAATATTAATCGAATTAGAATAAAGAGAGAGTCCCATTTTACATGTCAATATAGACAACAATGCAATTTCTAGTAAGAGGAAAATCTGTCGACTTTATAAATCGTGAGGGTTCAAGTCCCTCTATCCCCAATTAAAAAAAAAAAGCGTATATATTATATAGTCAAATAAATCATTCCAAATGTCTATTTATACTTACATTACACAAAAATTTCCAAAGAAGATTTTCTTTTTTGAGACTATGTTTTAGTCTCTTTATTGTAATTGGTATAGTGATAGATTCAAGTACTCAAGTACTATAGTAAGATAATCATAATCTTATTCATGATTATGATATACAAAAACTAGTCAGGATAGCTCAGTTGGTAGAGCGGAGGACTGAAAATTCTCGTGTCACCAGTTCAAATCTGGTTCCTGACACAGGAACCATATATTGGATATATGAACAAAAAAATAAATGATTATACAAATACCACATATTGTCTATATTTCTTGATCGTCTAGAGCATATAATATATAGTACTATTAAAATTAAAAAGAAAATTAAATGAAAAATAGTCGAAACTAAAATAAAACAAGAATACCTATCAAAAAAAAATAGAATATATTAGGGCTATACGGACTTGAACCGTAGACCTTCTCGCTAAAACAGATCAAATTTATTATTATTATCGAAATTATTCGAACTGTTTCAAAGACCCAACATACATTACATTTTGTTGCATTGGGCTATTTCTGCATTTGATGTAAATATCATTTAGTCCACCATATTTTTCTTTAAAGGACGAAGATAATCAGATAACTCGATGAGCTCTAATTCATTATCTAAATTAGAATTCTGAATTAGGAGCAAATACCAAAGTGTTTCAAAGAAAGAATATTTTGACTTAGGTCTACCTCCGGCTTAGATCAACCTAAGTTTGAATTAAGTTAAAAATTAAATATGAGACTTCATACACCTTAAAGTTCATAAACTGAAAAAAAAAAGATTCTTTTTATGCGGTCCTTATACTCATTATGCCTAGCATTAAATGAACTGGGTATTTACCTTATCAAATAACAAACCAATGGAGTGTTATATGTTATATTTAGGGTCAAAATTCGTACTTAAACATCTAAATTAAATCGGACCAAATATTTGTCAGGCTATTGTTCTCTTGTTTCATCGAACTTATGAAGTAAGACATGGGTTTCTTGTATCACTTAATTTATTAATTTACTTAATAAGAATAAGATAAATTCTATTCATTTTAGAATTGTCTCCTTTAAAAAAGCATTGGCGCACGTGTAAACGAGGTGCTCTACTTAACTGAGCTATAGTCCTTACCCTTGAGATCTTAACATATAGAGAATTTCTTGGCAAGATGGATGGTATTCCATAAGATGTATCCCCAATTCATTTATTTTAATGAACTGGATATGGAATAGCTTAGAAAGCAAATCCCATCTATAATCATCAATGTGATTGGTACTTTTTTTTTTTTTATTTTCTATTGATCAATAACCTACTTAACTCAGTGGTTAGAGTATTGCTTTCATACGGCGAGAGTCATTGGTTCAAATCCAATAGTAGGTATAACTTATTATATACTGGAGTCAACGGTATCTAATAAGGGTTTCTACATATCTTCTTTTTTATTGTATCAGATTATACTTGATAGTGTTCAGGTTCAATTGTAAAAAAAAAAAAAGATTGGGTTGCGCAATATACAATATATATCAAAGAATATACAATAATGATGTATTTCATTCATAAAATACATGGTTTAATAATAAAAGAACTTTTTTTTTTTTTCATATTTTAATTACTTGTATATTTTAATTACTTGTGTTGTAATTGATGAGTTGATAATATATAATATTAGTTGAATATTTTATAAAATATATAATTTATAAATTATAAAAGGACGCATTCGAACTTAATTCATATCAAGTAGACCCTATCGTTGTGCGAATTCTTAATTCAGAAGTTGTAAGGAGGGCCACAAACAAAGAATAAAACAAGTGTTGGATTTAAAGTTGGTGTTAAAGATTATAAATTGACTCATTATACTCCTGACTACGAAACCAAAGGTACTGATATCTACCAAAGATACTGATATCTTGGCAGCATTTCGAGTAACTCCTTAATAGGGGGTTCCTACTGCTTCTTCAGAAATTGCGGTTGCTGCTGAATCTTCGACTGGTATGTCTGGCCTGATGGACTTACCCGTCTTGAGCGTTACAAAGGGTGATGCTACCATATCGAGAGTGTTGTTATTGAATACGTAGCTTATCCTTTTTTAAGAAGGCTTAACAGGGTTACTTCCGTTGTGGATAATGTATTTGGTTTCAAAGCTTTATGAGCTCCACGTTTGAAAGATCCGCGAATTACTTATGCTTATTCCAAAATTTTTCAAGGACCCTCCCGCATCATTCAAGTTGCAAAAGATAAATTAAACAAGTATGGGCTCCCTTATTGTGATGTACTATTAAACCAAAATTGGGATTATCCACAAAAGCTATGGTAAAGCGGGGTATGAATATTTACGCGGCTTACTTGCTTTTACCAAGGATGACGAAACCGTGAATTCACAACCGTTTATGGGTTGGAGAGACCATTTCTTATTTTGTGCAAAAGCCGTTTTTAAAGTACAAATTGAAACAGGTGCAATCAGAAATCAAAGGATACTACTTGAATGCTACTGCGGGTACATGGGAAGAAATGATTAAAAGGGCTGTATTTGTGAGAGAAGTAGGAGTTCCTATCATAATGCATGACTACTTAAACTACTTAACAGGAGGATTCACTACAAATACTAGTTTGGCTCATTATTGTAGTGATAATGTCTTACCTCTTCATATCCATCGCGCAATGCATGCAGTTATTGATAGACAGAACCCCCATGGTATGCATTTTGTATACTAGCTAAAGTATTACGTATGTCTGGTTGAGATCATATTCAATAATAGGTAAATTGGAAGGAGAACTCGAGATGCTTTTAGGCTTTATTGATTTACTAAATGATGATTACATTGAAAAAGACGGGAATCGCGGTATTTTTTTTACTCAAGATTGGGTCTCTATGTCAGGTGTTATACCTGTGGCTTCAGGGGGTATTCATGTTTGTCATATGCTTGCTCTAACCTATAACTGAAATCTTTGTAGAGGATTCCGTACTCTAATTTGGTGGAGGAACTTTAGGACATCCTTGGAGAAATGTGCCTGGTGCAGTAACTAATTGAGTGACTTTAGAAGCATGTGTACAAGCTCGTAATGAGGGGCGCGATCTTGCTTGTGAGGGTAATGCCATTATCCTTGAAGCTAGCAAACGGAGTCCCGAATTAGCTGCTGCTTGGGAAGTATGGAAAGTAATCAAATTTGATTTAAAATCAGTGGATACACTAGATGTGTAGATATGTCATACGACAATATATCGAAAAATCAATAGAAAAAAAAAATGATTCTATCTTAATATCGTATATTTATATCGTATATATAATAAAAGATTATATCATAATTATGGATATGTGGTATCTCGAATTTACATAAACAAAAAAAAAAATAGATTTTATTTATTTAATATTCCCTTTTTTACTTAACAATACTAATCATTAAAATCCATATACTTAATTTAAATAGTAAATAGTAAATCAATATAATAAAAGGATTAGTAGTCGAACGACTATTCATTTATTGTATTTTGATCAAATAATAAAATAGGAGGTTTGAAAACGCTATGAAAAAATGGTGGTTCAATTATATGTTGTCTAAGAAAAAGTTAGAAGATAGTTACAGATTAAATAAATTAATGTATAGTCTTGGAGATATCAGGGAGGGCAAAGACCCTGAAACAGAAAAAAATATGCTTAATTCGAGTAATATTGAAAGTGATGGGGAAAGTTTTAGTAATATTGATTTTTCATTTAAAATAAGGGACATTTTGAATTTAATCTATGATGACACTTTTTTAGTAAGGGATAGTAATGGTGATAGTTATTCTGTCTATTTTGATATTGAAAATCAAATTTTTGAGATTGATAGTGATCATTTTTTTATAAGTAAACTAGAAATAAGTGAACTAGAAAGTTTTTTTTCTCGTTATTTAAAAAGTGTGTTTAAAACTAAGAATAATACTAATTTAGATTATGACTATATAGATGATACTCAATCTAGTTGGAATAACCCTACTACTTGGAATAATCATATTAATAATTGTATTGATAGTTATCTTTGTTTTGAAAAAAGTGATTATAGTTACATTTCAAGCGATACTGATAATTACAGCGACAGTTACATTTATAGTTTTATTTGTACTCAAGTTATAAAAAGCAATGAGAGTAGCAATTTTAGTATAAGAAATACTAGTAATGGTAGTGATAGTGCTAATGCTAATGATATAGATAATGATAATGATATAGATAATGATAATGGCAATGATAGTGCTAATGATATAGATAATGATAATGATATAGATAATGATAATGGTCGTGCTAGTCATACTAATGGTAGTGATAGTGATATAAAAGAAAAATCATTAGATTCTGATACAGCTCCAAACTATAGTCATTTATGGGTTCAATGTGAAAATTGTTATGGATTAAATTATAAAAAATTTTTTAAGTCAAAAATGAATATTTGTGAACAGTGTGGATATCATTTGAAAATGAGTAGTTCAGATAGAATCGAACTTTTAATTGATCAGGACACTTGGGAGCCCATGGATGAAAATATGGTTTTTATGGACCCAATAGAATTGCATTCAGAGGAAGAACCTTATATAGACCGTACAGAGGAAGAACCTTATATAGACCGTACAGAGGAAGAACCTTATATAGACCGTACAGAGGAAGAACCTTATATAGACCGTACCGAGGAAGAACCTTATATAGATCGTATTCTTTCTTATCAAAAAAAGACAGGATTGAATGAAGCTGTTGAAACAGGCATAGGTCAGCTAAATGGTATACCCATAGCAATGGCAGTTATGGACTTTCAGTTTATGGGCGGTAGTATGGGATCCGTAGTAGGCGAGAAAATCACACGTTTGATTGAATTTGCTACTAATAGATCTTTACCTGTTATTATTGTATGTACTTCTGGAGGAGCACGTATGCAAGAAGGAAGTTTGAGCTTGATGCAAATGGCTAAAATATCTTCTGCTTCATATGATTATCAATCAAATAAAAAGTTATTCTATGTAGCAATCCTTACATCCCCTACAACTGGTGGAGTAACTGCTAGTTTTGGTATGTTGGGCGATGTCATTATTGCTGAACCCAATGCCTATATAGCATTTGCGGGTAAAAGAGTAATTGAACAAACATTGAATACGATAGTACCCGATGGGTCACAAGAATCCGAGTATTTATTTGATAAGGGCTTATTCGATTCAATCGTACCACGTAATCCTTTAAAAGGCGTCCTGAGTGAGTTATTTCATCTCCATGGGTTCTTTCCTTTGAATCCAAATTTAAAAAATTAAAATATAGAACTAAACTCAGTTATTTATAGAAAACAAGTATTTCTACTTAAGTTCATTATAATAAAATACTATAAATACTAGTTGAATTTTAGTTCAATAGTAATACTTTGATGCAAGATAAATTGGATTTGCTATTTGAAAAAATTTTATCTTCTTATTTTTTTTGATTCAAATTCAAAATGCAAATATAAAATAAAGCAATAATAGTAATATCTAGTAGTAATCGAGAATATAATATAGACATAAATAATAATAATAGACAATAATAAACAATAAAATAATATTATTATAATTTATTTTAATAAATAAAGATATCAGAATGATGTTAATTATATTAAATATATTCTATTTAATATAATTAAGTATTAAAAATTTTTAATAAATTAGAGTGTGATTTTGATATAGAATACTAAGATATTAAATCGAAGCGGATCTATATCCATATAACCACTTTACCATTTAGATAAAAATACACCATACTAGTTTGCACAAAAAAGAGTTTTTTGTTATGTAATTTTAGAAAAATTTAGCATTTTAAATGTCCGTCAGGCACCTAATTATTATGATTACCTCGGATTGACTTTTATACCATAATTGGTTTAGTGAATAACTAAAAAAAGAGATAGATACAAAATAATAAAAGGGATTAATTATAAATAAGGCATCAATATTTCAAAGTACAAAATTGAATGTTAGAAGATTTCTTTTTATATGTTGTTATCTATATATGGAAAGAATAGGACTTTATAATTATCCGTTCGCCGGAACCAGAAGTACAAATTATTTTAGACAGAGATCCTATAAAAACGTCTTTTTAGGAATGGGTTAGACCCGGCCCTTTCTCAAGAACGATAGTCCATGGACCTGACACTACCCGAACCTACATGCTGATACTCACGATTTCTATAGTTATACCCGCGATTTGTAATAAAGTTCCCATAAGTATTTAAGAAAGTATTTAGTGCTCATTTAGGTCAACTTTCAATTCGGTTTCTTTGGATAAGTGGTATATACTTCCATGGCGCCCGCTTTTTAAATTATCAAACATGGTTAAGCGATCCTACTCACATTGACACCAGTGCCCGGGTAGTTTGTCCAATAGTTAGTCAAGAAATATTGAATGGTGATGTAGGCGTAGGATTCATAAGAATTTCAATTCAAATAACCTATTAACCTATGGAGTTTTTAAGATTTGGCGAGCTTCTGGAATAACTAGTGAATTACAATTGCAATTGGTGCATTAGTCTTTGCATCATTAATGCTTTTTGCTGGTTGGTTCCTTTATCACAAAGCCGCTCCAAAATTGGTTTGTATGTGAAATCGATGTGTGAATCACCACTTCTCGGGATTACTAGGACTTAGGTCTCTTTCTTGGGCAGGACACTCAATTCATGTATCTTTACCTATTAATCAATTTTGCAATGCTGGGCCCATCCTAAAGAGGTACCACTTCCTCATGAGTTTTTCTTAAATAGAGATCTTTTGTCTCAACTTTATCCTAGTTTTGACGAAGGGGGCAACTTCCCTTTTTACCTTGAATTGCTCAAAATACTCAGAATTTATGAGTTTTCGTGTAGGAGTAGATCCAATAATAGGGGGTCTATGATTAAGTGATATTGTGCACCATCATTTAACATAGCCTTAAAGAGGTTTTAGAGACACATAAAACATGAAAAGGCCATAAAGGGCTTTATGAAACTCTAACAATATCATTGCATGCTCAATTATCTATTAATCTGGCTATGTTGGGATCTTTAACTATTGTCGTAGCTCACCATAGCATGTGTATTCCATATCCTTCTACTCATATTTAGCTATTGACTATGGTACACAACTTTTGTTGTTCACACATCACATCACATGTGGATCGGTAGATTTCTTATAGTTGGTGCTGCTGCGCATGCAGTTATTTTTAGGATAAGAGACTATGACCCAACTACTCGATACAATGATCTATTCGATACAATGATCTATTAGATCGTGTGTTTAGGCGCCGTGATGTAATCATCTCACATCTTAACTGGACATGTATTTTTCTAGGGTTTCACAGTTTTGGTTTGTAGATTTATAATGATACAATGAGCGCTTTATGGCGTCCTCAAGATTCAGATACTGCTATACAATTATACCCGGTCTTTGCTCAATGGATACAAAACATCCTGCTTTAGCACCCACCATAATTACTCCCGGTGCAGCAACAAGTACGAGATTACCTTGGGGGAGTGGTGAGTTAGTAGCAGTAGGCGGTAAAGTAGCTTTGTTACCTATTCCATTAGGAACCATGTATTTTTTGGTCCATCACATTCATGCCTTTACTATTCATGTAACTGTATTGATACTGCTAAAAGGCGTTTTATTTGCTCGCAGTTATCATTTAATACCCGGAAGAGGAGGAGCATGTCAAGTATTTGCTTGGGATCATGGCTTTTTAGGTCCATTCTGGATGTACAATTTAGTTGGAAAATGCAGTTAGATGTTTGGGGTAATATAAGTATGATAACTCATATTACCGTAGGAAACTTTGCACAGAGTTCAATTACTATTAATGGGTGGCTACAGGGCTTCTTATGGGTGCAAACATCTCAGGTAATTCAGTTTTATGGTTCTTCATTATTTGCATATGGTTTTTTTTTTCTTAGGTGCTCAATTTGTCTGGGCTTTTAGTTTAATGTTTTTATTTAGTAGACGCGGTTATTGGCGAGAACTAATTGAATCCATCGTTTAGGCTCATAATAAATTAATTGCCATATCCCCATAGCTTGTGCCCCTTTTTTTGACAGGTCAGTGGAATCTTTATGCATAAATCCCATATTCCCAGATTCTGGTAGTCATTTATTTTGTATTCCAAAAGGGGCGGGAACCGCCATTTTAACTCTTCTTGGGGATTTCATTCACAAAAACAAAGTCTATGGTTAACGGTATGGTTGGCTGCGATTAATGAGAATAGTAATTCACTCTTTTTAATTTTAATAATAGGTGCCGAGTATTTCTTGGTTCATCATGCTATTGCTTTAGATTAACTACATTGATTTTCGTAAAATGTGCTTTAGATGCACGTGAGTCCAATTTAATGCCAGAATATTTTGGTTACAGTTTTACTTTCGACGAGTCTGTCGCAGTGGCATTTGTTATATTTCTGTTTAGGACGCATTTTCGTTAGCAGTTTTTTGGATGTTAAATATCATTGGGTGGATTACTTTTTATTCACATTGGAAACACATCACATTAGGGCAGGGTAACGTTTCACAATTTAATGAATCTTCCGCTTATTTTATGGGATGGTTAAACTCTTCACAACTTATTAATGGATATAACCCCTTTAGTATGAATAGTTTATCCATATAGACATGGATGTTTTTATTTTTATTTGGACATTTTGTTTAGACTATTGTATTCATATTTTGAATTTCATGACACAGATATTGTGAGGAATTAATTGAAACTTTAGCATGGGCGCATGAACACACACCTTTAGCTACTTTAGCTAATTGGATTCGATGGAGAGATAAGTCAGTGTCTTCTTTCCATTGTGCAAGTAAGATTTGTTGGATTAGCTCACTTTTCCGTAGGTTATATATTCACTTATGCAGCTTTTTTGATTGCTTCCACATCAGGAAAATTTGGTTAATTTAGTTGTTTATTATTTTTGATATATTATATCAGTAACAATCTTATTTATTATTTACTTCTATATAATTTCTTATTTTTTTATGTTTTTACATCTAGCATTCAAAATGTATTATTGACAATAATCAATAATAGGAACTTCAAATTATGGCAAGAAAAAGTTTGATTCAGAGGGAGAAGAAAAGGCAGAAACTACAACAGAAATATCTTTTGATTCGCCGATCCTTAAAAAAGGAAATACACAAAGTTCTCTCTTTGAGTGAAAAATGGGAAATTCACAGAAAATTGCAATCCCTACCGCGTAATAGTTCACCTATACGGTTTCATCGTCGTTGTTTTTTAACAGGAAGACCTAGAGCTAACTATCGAGACTTTGGGCTATCCGGACATATACTTCGAGAAATGGTTCATGCATGCTTGTTGCCAGGTGTAACAAAATCAAGTTGGTAAGGATTTTTTATCCTTAACTATCTAGTTTTTATCCTATTTGTATAGATCTATATGATCATAGAAATCTGTTTTACCATTCTGTATAAATAGACTATTTTATATTTTATTTGTATAGATATGGTAAATGGTAAGGGGCATACCCAATTTCCCAATTTTTCTTCACTCATGAGTTCTTAATTCTTTAGCGCGGAGTAGAGCAGTTTGGTAGCTTGCAAGGCTCATAACCTTGAAGTCACGGGTTCAAATCCCGTCTCCGCAATGCAATATTTTTTTGTCAAATCGCAAATACAATATTTCTAAAGAAAAAGACACATAAAACTACTATACTGTCTATATATAGTATTATTGTGTATTTAATATTGTGTATTTATAGTATATATATATTATACTCATAGTATGGGCGGATAACGGGAATCGAACCCGCGTTTTCTCCTTGGCAAAGAGAAATTTTACCACTCAACTATATCCGCTTTTTGTTCTTTGTTGTTTATAGGTATCGATATGTTCACACATATATGATATATTATATATGTGTTTGGATTATATGTACACAGGTATAAATACTATAGTGATATATTACTATAACGAGTATTATAACTATTTAGTATTATAACTATAATTTATTATTATAACTATATAGTAATAATAGAAATATACTAAATAGTAAGTATAGTATAATATAATACGAAGTATATATATATATATATATATTAATATAGTATAGTAATATTAAATAAAATTAAGTAAATTAAATAGGGTTCCCATTAATTGGATTAATATGATTAATATATATATATATTATAAATCCATATTATAAACATATAATTGAAACCTTTCAGATTGTATTTTTTTTTTAATGTGTCTTAAATCCTCATTTGATTTTTGAATCGCCTTTTTGAATTGGGTGAATACAAAATTCAAGGTATGAGAGAATTAAGAATAGCTACCAGAAATACTAATGCAAACCCAGTTAATTGGAAAACAATAGTAATTTTATTTTTGTAATCCCCCAAACTACTAACAAATGCACTATACTAGCAGATTCCTAAAATTGTATAAAAATGCATAATAGAGGAATTTTATTATGAATCAATTGATTCTTTTACCATTTTATTAGACTTATGAAGTCGAGAGAAATTGTTTAGTATTTATTTAGTAAATGAACATAGTAGATAATGTATCTACTATATATTTCAAGTATTAGATTAGGATTAGTATAAGATCTCATATGGTCATGTTCTATTTTTATCTTATGAATAAAATAGAAATTGTCTTTTGGAGAGATGGCTGAGTGGTTTATAGTTCTGGTCTTGAAAACCGGTATAGTTTTGTACAAAGAACTATCGAGGGTTCGAACCCCTCTCTCTCCTTTTGTTTGTTGAAAAAAAAAAAACCAACTGGACTGACCCAGTGAATAAATTAAAATATAGAAACAAAAAAAGCAATTGGTGCAGAAAACGCTATTGCATTATAAGGTTGCAATTGAACGGGTTGAGCAAGTTCGAATTGACGTAACATAAAACCTATTAGTATATTAGTATTAGTACGAAAGCGCCATGTAGAACAACAAAAGTCCAACGTTTAGTGTAAAATTAGTGCAAAAAAAGTCCCTTATAGGATTTGAACCGATAACTTATGCCTTACCATGGCGTTACTCTACCACTGAGTTAAAAGGGCTTTTTTTATTCAGGAGTTATCCATTTTATTTTCATTCTTTCATGTATTTCTATGTATATATATATATACATATGTTTCAGAAACAAGAAAGAAATCGGATTCCCAATTAATTAAGAATCTTTTTCTTCTTAATACTTACTACGTTTTTCTTTAGTAATTTTGAGTGATATTGACCAATTATTATAACCACTTAATATATAATTAATATATAAATTTAATATATAAATTGAGGATCAACATAAATTTAAGATATTTTTATGCATTATTATGATAAAGAGAAAGAGATTTTATTTATTTATTTATTTTATGAATGCATTTTTCGAAAATAAAAAATAGAAGTTTTATCGTTTTTGAATTCTTTGGTTTAATGTAAGAAAAATAATGCATTTGAACGATAAACTAATTGAGAAGTTCAAATTGAAGAGAAGAGAAGAAATTAATAAATTAAATTAAGGTCCCTGCTAACTGTTTGAAAGGATCCTACACTTTATTAATTTAATATAATAATATTAGCATAAAATAATTAATTCATGAATCATTAACTATAAAGAAAACTGCATTCCATTTAGATTTTATTGAATTCTATAGTATATAAAAAAGTAAATAAATAAATAAAAAAAAAAGAAACTTTATTATATCATTATAATTATATCATTATACTATATAATTATTATAGAATTGAATTCTATTGACAATTCCAAAAAATTGTTCATACTATTATGATAATATGATGATGATCGGGTGGATACGCCCCTATCGTCTAGCGGTTCAGGACATCTCTCTTTCAAGGAGGCAGCGGGGATTCGACTTCCCCTAGGGGTATATAGTATTAAGAAATAAAATTATCATCAATAAGTCTACAATTCATTCTTTCTGGGTCGATGCCCGAGTGGTTAATGGGGACGGACTGTAAATTCGTTGGCGATATGTCTACGCTGGTTCAAATCCAGCTCGGCCCAAAAATGCATCTCCCACATGATTATAATACTTTATAATACTTTTATAATACTAAAGGTATTTAAATAATAAATAAGTTAAGTATTAAGATTAAGTATCAAGAAAGAACAATAATCCATTTCTTCATGAAACAAATATAAATTGTTCGTTTTTAGCAAAAAAATAACCACTAGTTTCTAGTAAGTTGTATTAATCTTACTATAATTATAAGTCTAAATTTATAATTTATATAATTTATGTTTATATGTGTGGATTTGATAGCAGTATATATATTGTGTATTTATTACAATACAATACGATTGATAAATAGAATATTCTTATAAAACATAAAACATTAAGAATATATATGCTTACTGGGATTGTAGTTCAATCAGGCAGAGCACCACCCTGTCAAGGTGAAAGCTGCGGGTTCGAGCCCCGTCAATCCCGTATAGAAAACGCTAAATCTTTTGTTGATCAGGCGACACCCAGATTTGAACTGGGGATAAAGGATTTGCAGTCCCATGCCTTACCACTTGGCCATGTCGCCAAAGTAGATTCAAAATTGACTAACAAAACACAAATTATTTGTATTAAAAAGAAAAAAGTAATCTATACTGTGCTGCTACCGATTATTTTGGCATTAGCTTAGTTATTTTATAATGAATAACTAGTAAATGAGATTCTTAATCTATTTCATTTTTAATAGGGTACCCAACCAAATCGTAATATCATAACATAATAATAGGTAGAAATTAGATATGTTATGATATTCTATACAAGACTCAATAATTTGAGTCTAAGTCTAATATTTTTCTAGAAATGAGTTATAAATTCATTTTCAATAGGGGTATTCAAGAGGAACAGATTGTTCCCGCTCGATATCGTCAATAGTTCGTAAGTATTACATGGAAATATATTTATCTTACAACTATTTTTCCCTTCCAATAGTTTTCTATTAGAGATCCACTCATCCCTTTTTATCGAGCATAATGATGCGAATCGCGTTTTAATGAGTTCAAATATACAATATACAACGCCAAACTGTTCTACTTTCTCGGCTCGCAAAGTTCATTATTGAAACAAGACTGTACTACCAAACGTCTTTAAATTCAGTAGTTTGCGCTATAGCGCAATGCGAGGGAAAGATTATTTATACTGATACAAAGATTATTTATACTGATACATAGAACTGATACATAGAAGATCATTGTCTTAAGCAATAGATTATTGCGCGCCATACTTTGGATTCAGGTATCCACTTAAAAAGAAATTTCTCTAAAATTACCTATACAAGATATGCCCTATTTGCAAGATGGAACACTTGTTGATATGGTCTTTAACCATTTGGAGTACCTTATCGAATGAATGTTGAACATATATTTGAATGTTCACTCGGGTTAACAGGAGATTTGCTAAAAAAACATTCTATTTATTGTAGAATAGCCCTTTTTGATGAGAGATATGAGCAAGAGGCTTTGATAAAACTAGTGTTTTCTGAATTATATGAGGATGGGCATTTGAGACCACATATCCGGGAAACCCTGGAATATTTGATGGAAGACCCAGTGATTCTTTTTAACACCATGTTTTTCTAGTAAAACCTATATTATAAAATAAATGCATCAAGGTGATAATAAAATCTATGGGTGTTCCAGTGGATATTAATATTACGCGCTTGTTACATAACAGTTTTTTAGAGGAAGAGCCAAACTATAAGGGGGCAACTAATAGGGTAAATAGAAGTTTTGCATATCAAAAGATTTGGTGTTGTGAATATCTTACAAGAAATGCTTATTTAATAAATTTGATCATATTCGAGCTCGTCAAGAAATACTTGGTTCTACAATTATTGGAGGAACAGTGCCTAAAACAGAGGATGCTCCGGAATCTTTTCGGTTACTCGTTTGAGAACTACCACCCTTGACTCTGAAACTGAATTATTTTATTGTATCTGAGAAGAACTTTCAGATTAATATGAGGGAAGTTTGATTCACATAAATTAGTATTATATGATCGATAGGTATAACCATCAACAAGTTAAAATTGGTAGATATTTTTTTACACCATAGAAAATTCTTGTAACACAAACACTTTTGATGAAACAAAAGAACAATCAGTTAGATGAGTAAATAATTTTTAATAAGAAATTATATTTCTTATTTTTTCCCTATTAACTATTATATTTATTACTTATTTAATCGATTCTCTGATCCGATTATTGATTTAATATAGTTACTAAAATTAAATTAATATAAAATAAAAATAAAGGACCAAGGTTCCGTCGGAACAATTAAGATTTTGTTTATTAAGAACTTTTTAAAAGGTGTGTGTAAAATGGCAAGAAGATATTGGAACATAAATTTACCCGAGATGATGGAAGCAGGGGTTCATTTTGGTCATGGTGTTAGGAAATGGAACCCTAAAATGGATTCTTATATTTCTGTAAAGCATAAAGGCATTCATATTATAAATCTTACTGGAACTGCCCGTTTTTTGTCCGAAGCTTGTGATTTAGTTTTTGATGCAGGAAGTATGGGAAAAACCTTTTTAATCATTGGTACCCAAAATAAAGTTGCGGATTCAGTAGCATCGGCTGCTATAAGGTCTCGGTGTCATTATGTTAACAAAAAATGGCTTGGCGGTATGTTAACAAATTGGTCCATTACAAAAACGAGACTTCATAGGTTAAGAGCCTTAAAAGCAGAACAAAATATGGGGAAATTCAATCGGTTTACAAAAAGAGATGCAGCTATGTTGAATAGAAAATTATTTTCCCTGCAAACATTTCTGGGGGGGATCAAATATATGACGGAGTTGCCTGATATTGCAATTATTGTTGATCAGCACGAAGAATATAAGGCTCTTAAAGAATGTGTCATTTTGGGGATTCCAACAATTTGTTTAATTGATACAAATTGTGATCCAGATATTGCGGATATTTCCATTCCTACCAACGATGATGCTATAGCTTCAATTCGATTGATTCTTAACAAATTAGTATACGCAATTTGTGAAGGTCGTTCTAGCTATATAAGAAATCTTTGAGTATTATGAGTATTATTCAAACAGGTCTTAGTGCGATTGATTCAATGATCCCTATTAAGCGCAGTAAACTAGAATTAATTATTTTGATGGGGGTAGACAAACAGGCAAAACAGCGGTACCTATAGATACTATTCTAAATCAAAAAGGGCAAAATGTAATATGTGTTTATGTAGCTATTGATCAAAAAGCATCTTTTGTGACTCTCAGGTAGTGAATACTTTCTATGAACGAGGTGCAATTGAATACACTATTGTGGTAGCCGAAACAGCGTATTTGTCTGCTACATTACAAAATCTTGGGCCTTACACAGGTGTGGCTCTGGTTGAATATTTTATGTATCGTGAACAACATACTTCAGTAATTTATGATGATTTCTCCAAACAAACACAAGCCTACCCTCAAATATCTCTTCTATTAAGAAGACCCCTGGGTGCGAAGCTTATCCATGGGATATTTTGTATTTGCATTCATGTCTTTTGTAAAGGGCGGCTAAATAAAGTTCTTATTTAGGTGAAGAAAGTAGGACTGCTTTACCAATAGTTGAGACTCAATCTGGAAATGTTTCAGCTTATATTTCTACTAATGTAATTCCCATTACAAATAGACAAATATTTTTATCGGCGGATTTATTCAATGTCGGAATGCATCCCACGATTAATATAGGTATTTCTGTTTCCAGAGGTAAATCCGGGGTTCAAATTAAAGCCATGAAAAAAGCAGCTGGAAAATCAAAATTGTAACTAGCTCAATTTGAAAAACTACTCAGAATCAATTGGTCAGAATCAATTGGCAAGAGGTCAACGATTAGTCGAGTTGCTTAAAGAATTTCAATCAGGAACCTCTCACAGTAGAAGAACAGATAGCTACTATTTATACTGAATTATACTGGATCAAATGGTTATCTTTATATATTGGGCAAGTAAAGAAATTTATCATTAAGTTAGGTACCTATTTAAAACAAATAAACCTAAATTCGAAGAGATTATATCTTTTACCAAGACATTAAATGAGGAGGGGGAAGATATTTTGAGGGAAGTTATTCAGAAGCAGATTGAGTTGTTTTTATTTCAAGAACAAGCATAAATATATGATTTCTTTATATTTATGCTTGGTATATTTGAATTAAATTGCGTCCAATAGGATTTGAACCTATACCAAAGATTTAGAAGACCTTTGTCCTATCCATTAGACAATGGACACCTTTTCATTTGATTCCTATTTTATTCTTTCAACACACATTATTCTTCTTATTCTCTTGTTTAGATCTTATTTTATTGTTTAGATTTGATCCAATGAAAAAGAAATTATTAGGTAAATTTATTAGGTAAACAAAATACTAAGAATATATTTATGATGTATATATAAATTAGGATGTATATATAAAAATGGGGTGGGTAGCGGGAATCAAAACCGCATCGTTAGCTTGGAAGGCTAAGGGTTATAGTCGACGTTAGTTCTTTATTTTTCATTTTTAACGTCTCTAATTCAAAGCCGAACATGCAATTTTTGTTTCATTCGGCTACTTTATGGAAACTTTTTATTACCAGATAAAAATAAAAGCTATCAACGAAAAAATAGAAAAAAAAAAGTAACTATGTAAAAAAAAAAAAAAGAATCATACAAAATCGTAAAAAAATAGTATACATAACCATAATATCTATGTCAGCTTTTCTGTATGAATCCATTAAATACTACGTGCTTTTTAGATGATCCCGCTATATGACAGTTTAGACCCAAAAATCTGTCTAGTTTATTCGTTAATCTGTCTAGTTTATTCGTTCCTTATTTCTACTTGTGGGATCCTTAGGAAAAGAATAGTTCTCATCAAGCTAAAACAATATATGGACTCCTCTAGTAAACCAAAACTATCTTTCTATAGCTATTTGGGCTTCTTAAAAAAAAAGAAGATTTAGTTACGATTGGAAATACACTTTTTAATTTGCATCCATGGATCCCTTACTTATACTTATTACTTATTCAATTCGAAGAGTTTATTTAATAATAATAAAATAAATTATGCTTCGCGAATTTATAGCCCAATTTTTGTTATTAAATTTTTAATTAACTTTATATAGATAATATGGATATGGTACAAATTGCAAGAATCAATATTATTCCTGAAATATTCTATTGAGGAGTAAGGAATTAATCCTTTTTAAGAAATAAAGTTTTTGATTCAAATATGAATATGAAAAAAAGGAAGGCCCCATAACTATTTCATTAAATTCATTAAGTTGGTAATAGAACGAATCACACTTTTACCACTAAACTATACCCGCTATACTATAATATTATAGTCTATGAATGTGTACCCCTTTGTCTAATAAATCTAATAAATCTAATAAAAAAAAAAATGATAGATATATTATACATATAATCAAATTCAAATAAATAGCAAATAAAATCTAAATAGAAAATATAATGGTTAATAGTGTTCAAATTTTTTTACTTGTTTTTTTTTAATTACTATATTTTTTGAATTTGGTCTACTTAAACTTAAACTTAAATTTTGGATTTGGAGTCTTCAAATCAAGCTTGTTCTTTAAACAACTCAAAAAGTTTATTAATTCTAATATAACAAACTATATTAACATTATTAATTTATATTTATATATAAATATTATGTTTTTACAATTTTTATTTTATAACATATATATTATATATGTTATTATAAGGAAAAAGGAAATACAGAGTTTTTATCCATTTTTACTTCGTATTAATATCACAGAAAATTGTATTTTAAATTGGGAGAGATGGCTGAGTGGACGAAAGCGGCAGATTGCTAATTTGTTGTACGAGTTATTCGTATCGAGGGTTCGAATCCCTCTCTCCCCGTTCCTTTTGATCACTGATCATTCCAGAGTTTCTAAATTCTGATTTTTTATTAGATTATCTTTTTTTTTTCTTTTATTCTAGTTAATATTTTTATTTTAGTTAATATAGAAAATAATTCAAAAATAACTAAAAACAAGAAAGATTTATTTATTAATCTTCTATTAATCTTTACGCCTAGGATTATATTCAGGAGCATTAAACATTAAATAAAAATCCGAAGATGAAGAGATAAATAAAAAATACAACAACTGTGTAAACAAAAAGTTTTATAGTAAGCATTATAGAATTTCCACTATAAGATTTTTTTTTTTCTAAGTGTTCAATAGAAATGAGAAATGGGGCGTGGCCAAGTGGTAAGGCACCAGGGTTTGGTCCTGTTATTCGGAGG